TAGACTCAATTCCTTAGTTTGATATTGGTATTTATATTATATATAAATTTGTTATATATTAATAATATATCAACAATAATATAAATAGAAGATTATAATAACTATTAAAAGGTGAATAGATTAAAAGTTGAGCTCAGGACATATATCTAAATATACAAAGAAGTCCTATTTAAGAATGAATTTTATGTTAAACATATTTAATCTAAAATTAAATAACTCTAATTTATTTGTTACTAAAAAAGAGAAGATAGATAACAAAAGTAATGATAGAGGTCAAACTAGACATTATCCTCCTGCAAACAGAGAGTGATTTAATAGTATATATGCTTATAATAAAAATACAAGTAAATTATTACATGTAGCTGATAAAGCTATACTTAAACTTATAAAAAGTTATTTTAATTTATATAGCGCTGACTTAGAAAAAACTAAAAAAACTCGTCGTTCACGACGATTTAGAAGGTTATCAGTAAATAGAATACTGATTAGTAGAGCAGAACTAAAACACACCAGTGATAAGGTAATTATAACTATATATATATATAATAGACACCTTAAATATTATCTAAACAAAATAAAAACAATAGCAACATTAAATATATTAAAAAAAAAACTTTCTAAACAAAAATTACAAATTATTGTGAACAATGGTTTAAAAATTACATCCAACGTTTTAAAACAAAAAAAAATACTTTTTGAAACACTTAATATAGGTAATAATAAGTTTAATAATTACGGAAATAATTATGTAAATAAGTATTTAAAAATTTTTATTGTTAAGTGTTTACATGAAGAAATGTTATATTTAAATCTAAAACAAATAATATTTGTTAATAAATCTAAATTTAATTCTAATTATCTTTTACCTTTAAGTAGCTTAATATCCAAAATTTACAAAAAAAAAATAGAGTTTAATATTGTAAACCTAAAATATTTATATTTAAACAGTTATATTTTTACAGAAACTCTTGTTACAAAAATTAAAAACAGAAAAAATAGAGTATTAAGAGTATTAAAAGCTTCATTATCTATGTTTAAACTACCACCTTTAAATAAACTAGCCATATTTGACGATATGTATAATAGAAAAAAAAAAGCACAAAACTTAAAAGTTAACCATGTATTGTCTAATCCTAATTTTATGTTATTTAATCAAGGTTTAAGATTACAACAACAAGGGAAAGGGAAAGGGAAAGGGAAAGGAATTAATAGTATAAGCAATAATTCTGATAATGATACCTTAGACTTAATATTGTCTAAAGTGTATAGTAAAAATTTAATGCAAAACAAATTAGTAAATATAGATATAACTAAAAAAAAAGAACATGTAACCAATACCGTTTTATCTTCTATTAAACACAAGTCTGTAAGCGGTATTAGAATAGAAGCAGCTGGTAGATTGACTAGACGTAATACTGCAGAAAGATCTGCTTATAAATTAAGATATAAAGGTAATATTCGAAATGAAGATTCTTCGTTTAAAGGACTTTCTACTGTTATATTAAGAGGTCATGCTAAATCTAACTTACAGTATACAAAGTTAAAATCTAAAAGAAAAATCGGATCTTTTGGTTTAAAAGGATGAATTAGCAGTAACTAATGATTAGTTTTTACCTTATATTATTAACTAAGGTTAATTAAGTTTAATTAATAACATATCTACTATTGCATTTTAATGTCTTTAATTAATAACATAATTATACATGATCTTACTTGATTTACTATTGGTCTTTTTTTATAACCATTTTAAATTTGTTTCTCTAATATGGCTTCTTTTTGTTGGTTGTAAACCACTCTAGGCTTAAATATTATATTTATATTAGTATAATAAATATCGCATTGCAAATATATTAGATACTATATATAGGTGAAGAAATAGTCTGAACCCCCTTATGAAAGGGGGAAATAAAGGATAAAAAGCCTTTATGATAACAAATGTTGAACAGGCTAATTGCGCCAGAGAGTTCATATTGAGTGCGCAGTTTGGCACCTCGATGTCGGCTTAGCTCATCCACATGGATGCAACAACCATGAAGGGTTCGACTGTTCGTCGATTAAAGAGTTACACGAGCTGGGTTAAATACGTCGTGAGACAGTATGGTTTCTATCTTCTAGAGGAAATTAGAATAAAATAAGGATAGCCCCTTGTACGTAAGTAAATGGGTATATTAACCTCTGGTTTACCTGCTGTTTATGTTCCTATATTAATTTAAATTATAAGTTTATATAAAAAGGACATTCTTTTTAATATGGCTTATTTTGGGGTTTTACTTTTCACTATAGTAATTTTTAACATAGGCACGGCAGGAAGGCTATGTTAGTTAATGATAAGAGCTGAATACATATAGGCACGAAACTTACCTTTAGATATTCTTAAATAAACGTAGTTTAATACTACGATTTTAGGTCCTTATAGTTTAAATATGAAAATATTAAACAAGTATAATTTAATAAAATTAATCTGGGTTTAATATTATTATCTTTACCATAAAGATTTTAATTAATAGGCTTTAGCTGACAGAATTGTGACATTTTTAGGCACAAAGTACTAATTTTTTTTTTACTGAACAATACACTTATTAAAACATTAATATGTCTTTATATACAACAATTTATACTACTGTTTTATAACAATATACCTATTTATGTTATATTATTATACTAGCTAAAACAAAACACTTAATATTGATCTTATATTATCATGGTCATATACAAATTAAACTTTTATTAAAAAAAAAAATATAAACAAGTATGATTAACATTATATTTTATAGCGTATGTTGGTTTATAACCATAAAGCCATATCATAAACAGAATAAATGTTAACATTTAATGTATTTATAAACTACATCGTTTGTAGTTGTATTACTATTATATTTTAATTAAAACTTAATGCCTGGTTAGCATAAAAGTAATGCAACCGTTTTGTAATCGGTAGAAGTAAGTGCGATACTTGCACTGGGCTTTGTTATAATAATATGTTCATGTAATGTAGTTTCATATATAGGCCCAATAGTCTAGTGGTTAAGACATTATGCTTTCACCATTAAAACGAGGATTCGATTTCCTCTTGGGCTAGATTTTATAATAAATCAAATGCGGATTGATGTAATAGTAACATGTCTGGCTCATGACCAGTTTATAGAGGTGCGAATCCTTTGTCCGTAATAGGGTTTCCGTATACTACAATTATATCGTAATAAGGGGACAACCCCTTAAGGCTATAGCTTAATAGGTAAAGCAAGCTGCTCATGATAGCTCAGATGAGTGTTCAAATCATTCTGGCCTTATAATAATACTTATATATATAAATATTATAGTCCGAGTGCTGGAATTGGTAGACAGAGCGATCTTAAATCTCGCTGGTATAATGCCATAAACGTTCAAGTCGTTTCTCGGATAATTAGTGTTATAATCTATTATATTTGAAATACGATGCTATGTAAAATATTTTTTATAATTTGTAATAATGGTGGTTTTCATTGTTATTTATATTATTATTAGTAATAATAATAATGGTGAATATCAGTAAAGTAATAAATACTAATTAGGTTAGGTAAATCATATTATGAGGGGCTGGTTTATAAGGGGCCCTGTGTAATTATAGTATATATAATTTTTGATAGATGTTTTAACGGTTCTATAGCTCTGAGTGATAATTGATATACTTACGCCTGAGCCGCTATAAGTGGAGTATTAATTACGTAAATACGTATTCTCGTTTTGCCTTGTCGAATTTTTAACTTTATTGGTCAGGCTTTTAAAGGAAAGTCGCTACAGCTAAAAATTGAATAAATCTACTATAGTATCCATGTTCTGTACGTATTCTATCACAGGTAATTAGTATCGTTATTATGATTGCTTGGTGTTTTTTTTTATGTACAAAAATAGGAAGACTGTTTATTACGATATTTATGATACAGGGGATTTGAGTTTGTCTGGTTGTGATGGCCCGCCCTTTTTTTTTTATTTAAAAAATTAGTATGCTGGTAGCAAGCCTATCCTTGATACAGGGGTGACAATCGGAAAGCGTATCCTATCAAACATAATAGATTTTTCTCTTTGTATACGCAACCCTGTAATTAGAAAAACCATGAATATGGACATGGCCATGGTAATGGTAAACACAAATAAATATAAAAATATAATGTCCCTTATTCCATCCCTTTCATATGCAAATGCCTATATTGAAAAAAGAGATATACTAAATTAGAATACAAGAACTGGTACTTAGGGATGAACTCACGTAATGTAAGAAAAATAATAGTTTTATACATAAAGCATTGTTAAAATATGGAAACTCAAGCATCCAACGAGATATTATCGAATACTTTTACCCTGCCATTCTTATTGAGAGGAAACAATACTATCTTAATCACTTTAAACCTGAATATAATATTTAAAAAACTGAATAATATCTAATAGGATTTATACACAGTGAAGCTTTAATTTAGTTTAGAGGTGTGACTAAATTAGGTCGTAAACGTACGGAAGCGGCTAAATAGCGACTGCTAATGCCCAACCTCAGTCTTACTGTCACTGATAATTAAACGGGTGAATATATATAGTTTTCATTTGTGATTAATTAAAAGCCGCTTAATTTATTGGTATACATTACTATTATGTTGCTGAATTTATAAAAAACAAACTATAAAAAATATACTCTAGTGAAAAAAGAACTTAATTAATTTATGTAGTTTAACTGCACTTTTTTTTCTGTTTTTTTGGTAGTTTAAATATTATAATTATAAATTAACGGGGATATAGTTTAACTGGTAAAACGTCGATTTTGCATATCGTTATTTTGGGATCGAGTCCTGATATCTCCATTAAATCTAAGTTTAGTGTTATTTTTTTAAATATTTTACCCTTCATGCATATATATAAAATATAGCATCCTACTTTGGTATTTATATTATTAGTCGAGTCTTTTATTAGGATATTTTTATTCATCTTTTTTTTATCCTTATAATCCTATATTAATATTAATATATTATTAATATATTAAACATAGCCAATATAAACTATTAATTATAATAGTGAAGCTACTAAATATTGGAATCTACAAATAGAAGGCAAGCATTAAAATTAATATAACACTAGGTAGCGTGTGTGTCTTTCTATACAAAGCAATTAATCTTATTGTAGGCCTTCTAATTTTTAATTAAATGATATATTTATTTAATATTCTATTATGTATAATAAATATATAATATAGCTCGAGTAGCTCAGTTGGTAGAGCGGAACACTGAAGATGTTTAGGTTATAAGTTCAAATCTTATTTCGAGCACTTGTTTTTGTTCATTTTACTGAATGAATATTTATAGATCAAAGATAACTATATTTATGTATTATTATTAATCCTTAATCTGTAGCTAATGCTGTTTTAATATAAAAAAACATTTTTTTTTACATTGGTCTTTATTTACTGTTAAATGGTATTGATGTAAATATGTTATGTTGGGTTATCTTAGTTTATAAACAATAAGCCATCACAAATAAAAGTTTAACTAATAATTACATAAAAGATGCTAATACCAATAGTAAAGATAATGAGACTAATTCAACTTATATATATATGAACAGTATAATTATAATAATAAACAAAAAAGGTAGTGATGGAATTGGTAGACATGAATAGCTTAGGACTATTTGATTTAAAAATCTTATCCGTTCAAGTCGGATTTACCTTACACACACATAGTAAATTAAATACTTTTTTTTCCAGGTTAGTACCAGCACCAGCACCAGTACCAGTACTAGTACTAGTACCAAAAAGTGCTTTTTTATCATTTTACTTTACTTGGTATATGGTTGTTATTAGCATCTATTCATCTTATTGTTGTTTTTTGTTATAATTTAATATTATTTTTATATCCATTTTTTTATATATTCATATTGATCATGAATATATTAATATTCATATACTATTAAACATTTATATATTAAAATAACAATTAAACTGTTTAGTGCTATTGTTCATTATATTAATAATCTTACCTAATATTAATAATCTTCAATTACTATTAATTGATTAAGAGTGTAGTGAACATATGATGAATAAATTAAAATTATAGCTTTTATCTATGTTGTAGACTAATCGGTAAGTCATAAATTTTTGGTATTTACTAATGAGTGTTCAAATCACTCCAACATAAAACAAGACTGTTTATAATAATAATATTATTAATTGAATGTTATGAAAAAAAAAAGGTATAGTGGTTATAGTTCAATTGGTAGAACAACTGTATGTGGAATAGTATGTTCCCTGTTCAAATCAGGGTCTCCACATTTTAAAGTATTTAAGTCTGGTAATAATTTATATATATCAATGTATATGCAATATAGCCAGGATAGTTCAACTGGTTAGAACGTTAATTTCATGCATTAAGAATGAGAATTCGATTTTCTCTCCCGGCTAGTATTATTAATTGTTTTAATACCATATAATTATAAATAAAAAAGTTTTATTTTTAACTGTTTTTATCTAAATGATTTATTTTTAATCATATGTTTTTCACTATTACATGTTAATGGTTTGGCTTATTGGTTGTAAAACCAAGATAGCCCTACATATCATATTTCTCCTTAATATTGCTATGCATAAATTAAGTTTAAACCATTCAAATTAAGTGTTATTAGGTGAATATTAAGTTTATAAGATTAATTTTAATATAAGGATTAAAATATAGAGTAATATGAAGTAGGGTGATTTGGCCTTATCGTCATTTTATAATCTCATATTATCTTTTAAATAAACAAGGTCATACAAAAAAGAGTAAGATGAGTATTAAAGTTAAAAAAGTAGGTTTGAATCCTACTAAAACAATGATTATTTATTCTATTTTATCTTTACTACTGTCTAATGCTGCCACTCTTAGACGAGATATGTCTATACTCTATTCTAGGGTGGCAATAATAATTTTGCTTCACTGTATCTCCATTGCTTTTTGCAGCTTATTTATTTATAAATCTTTATGTAAAGGAATAGGTTTGTTTGGGGGCTTATTTCATGCTACATCTCTAACGCAAATATTTCACATCTTTATATTTTTACTGAGTGCTATAATTTTGCAGTTAACTGCTTTTTATCCTAGGAAAGTTTGAATTAAAGAGTATTCTAGCTTATCTAATATTTGAACTAAGTTTTTTTATGATAAAACAGAAATAATTAATAAAATGGGACAACAATTTAAAATAATTGAGTATCCTTTGATTATATTATTTATAATAACAGGGGCTATCTTTTTAGTATCAACTAGTGATATAGTTTCTATTTTTATTTCAATAGAGCTCCAAAGTTATGGATTATATTTGCTTTCAACATTGTACAGAAATTCTGAATTATCTACCTCTGCTGGACTTACTTATTTTTTATTAGGAGGTTTATCCTCTTGTTTTATCTTACTAGGTACAAGTTTATTGTATGCAAATTCAGGTACCACTAACTTAGACGGGTTTTATATAATAACTAGTTTATCAAATATAGCTAATCAGGATTATATAAGTAATGTTATCTACTGATATAAACCTTTTTATATTAACATATCTCTTCTTATAATGTCAGTAGGGTTTTTATTTAAAGTATCTGCTGCACCTTTTCATTTTTGAAGTCCAGATGTGTATGACGCCCTACCTACAATAGTTACAACTTTTGTTGCAATAATAGCTAAAATATCTATTTTAATTTTTTTATTAGAACTAGTACACTATACTAGTAATTGTTTATTTTCATATAAATTTAGCTGAACGTATAGTTTATTAATAAGCTCCTTATTATCTCTAATTATAGGAACTGTTCTAGGTTTAACACAGTTTAGAATAAAAAGATTGTTTGCATATAGTACAATATCGCATCTAGGTTTTATATTATTAGCTTTAAGCATCAATAGTATAGAATCTATACAAGCTTTTATTTTCTACCTAATGCAGTATAGCATATCTAACTTAAATGCCTTTATTTTATTAATTAGTATCGGATATTCACTATATCCATTTATTTATGATGATTCTGTTGATAGTAGCATGACTAATAAAGAACAATATCTGAAATTGTTAGATAGAAATAACTCACCAATACAACTTATAAGTCAGATAAAAGGCTATTTCTATATAAACCCTGTTTTAGCCTTAAGTTTAGCTATAACTCTTTTTTCTTTAGTAGGTATACCACCTCTAATAGGGTTTTTTGCCAAACAAATGGTATTATCTGCTGCGTTAGATAGTGGTTATGTATTTTTAACTTTAATAGCTATATTGACTAGTGTTGTAAGTGCTGTATATTATTTAGGTGTTTTAAAACAAGTATTTTTTGATAAACCTGAATACAAATTAAATCCAGCCTTTGAAAATGTTACCTTATATGGTAGCGTTGTTACTGTTAATCATCCCTTATTACTAAAAAAAAAAGTAACATTTAAAGTTAACAACATAGTATTATCAAGTTATTTAACTATTACTGTATCTAGCTTAACTTTAATATTATTATTATTTATATTCACCCCCCAAGAATGACTAAGTTTGGCTAATTTATTAGCACTAATAATGTTTAACCCTTAAATGTCCAGTACTATTTTATTCTTTATTTTTATACCTTTACTAGCCTTTATTTTGCTGGCTGTTAATTTAATATTTGCCCCTCATAATCCATATAAAGAAAAAGACAGTGTATTTGAATGTGGTTTTCACTCGTTTTTGGGACAAAATAGAACACAATTTAGCATTTCCTTTTTTATTTTTGCATTACTATTCCTGCTTTTTGATCTAGAAATTCTTTTAGTTTATCCTTATATAGTTAGTGCATATACTAATGGTATATATGGTTTAGTGATTATGTTAATATTTTTTATTGTATTAACATTAGGATTTGCTTTTGAATTAGGTAAAAAAGCACTTAGTATTGATAGTAGACAAGTATCTGTTGTATCAGACAATAAGCAAAGTAGCATTATAAATAAAATAAAATAATTGTATTAATAATAACAGCAATAAATATTATTATAACATTAATAAGTTAGGTTTTAATAATAGATTATATTGATATAATATATATAAATAATTTTTAATTTTTTTTAATCTAAATTTTAAAGATATGTATATAAACACGTCATGAATATACATTTGACTGTAGTATACTAACAGTCAAATGTATCCCTCCGTTCCATGTATATGTCTGTTATAGGTATACACTTTTAATCTATAATTATTAAAATGAATTTATCACTAATACTTTTTTTAATAGGAATCCTTGGGTTTGTTTTAAACAGAAAAAATATAATCTTAATGCTTATTTCAATAGAAATAATGCTTTTAGCTATTACGCTCTTAATACTGGTAAGTTCGCTTAGCTTTGATGATATATTAGGCCAAACATATGCTGTATATGTTATAGCAATAGCTGGTGCAGAATCAGCCATAGGTTTAGGTATATTAGTAGCATTTTATAGATTTCACTCTTCTTTAATCTCATTCTGTCTATTTTGTGGCAAGAAAACTTATTCTTTACCTTGTGTAGTACGTACAAGGTGTGTTAATTTTCGTAAAAGAATAGTAACAAGTTATCTAACTAATAATTTTAAAAATTATTCTACCTACCATTCTAAAAATTATTTACTTTATCCCTGATTTATTACTGGGCTTTTTGATGCGGAAGGTTCTTTTGTAATTACAATATTAAAAAATCTTAGATATAAAACAGGATGAAATGTACAAGCTATAATTCAAATAAAAATGCATGAAAAGGATAGAGCTTTAATTCAATCTATCCAAGACTTTTTCGGTGGTATAGGTTATGTATATAAACCTAATAATACCTCAACGGTAGAATTTAGAGTTAGTACTATAAAAGATATAATTAACATAATTATTCCACATTTTGATAATTATCCTTTAATAACTAAAAAGTCATCTTATTATATTTTATATAAACAAGTTGCTTTACTTATGTTAAATATAAGAACATAATAATTTAGAGGGATTACAAAAAATAGTTAACCTTAGAGCATCTATTAATTTAGGTTTATCTAAAGATTTAAAATAAGCTTTTCCTGAAGTTGTTGCTATTAAAAAATAAAATAACTTCACCGAAGCAATGTATAATAATTTATCACCAGAATGAGTAGGAGGATTTTCTACAGGAGAATCTAACTTCTTTATTACTGTTCAAAAATCTAAAACTAAGAGTGGTTTAGCTGTATGATTACGTTTTTCTATAGGTAAACATTCAAGAGATCTATTATTACTAGAGAGTCTTGTTAATTTATTTAGTTGTGGTTATGTAGCTAAATATGAAAAACGTACAGTTTGTGAGTTTATTGTAATAAAAATAGACCATATAGTTATACATATAATACCTTTTTTTGGTTTGGAAAAATATCCGGTATTAGGATCAAAGTATTTTAATTATTTAGATTTCAAGAGTGCAGCAAATATTATTAAGAATTAAGAACATTTAAATAAAGATGGGAAAGGTTTAGAACAAATTTTACTATTAAAAAATGGTACTTCGCTAATTAACACAGATAAAGCTATAAATAATCACAGAGATGAGACAGGCAAAGAATAAATTAGATCAGAAAAGGAGAAGTAAACCTTCTTCTAGTCTTAAATTGAAAAATTTTGAGGCGAAACCTTCAAATTGCGGGAAGTTCTTAAAGACAAATCTACCAAATTAATACAGTAATGTAATTAATGGAACAGGTAATGACTCGTTGTAAGGTAAAAACGATTTGTATGAAGAAATGAAGTAGATAATCCGCAGCCAAGCACCTTAGGTATTAAGGTGTGCAGTTCATCGACTAAAAGTAGGTTGGTTTATAATTATATGATTATAATAATTATTTGCTTAAGATATAGTCAGGCATAACCTAAAAGTTATGGGTCTACCCAGCCTTCCTAAGGAAATATAAAAATTAATATTTCTATGGATAAGGGGAAACACGAAGAGGAAGCATTGCTATAGAATATAAATAATGTATTTAGCCATAATCATCTTACCTTTATTAGGATCAATAGTATCTGGTTTTTTTGGTAGAAGAATTGGAGTTGGCGGGGCACAAATAGTTACATGTGTTTCTGTAATTGTAACAACATTATTAGCAATAATTGCTTTTTTTGAAGTAGGTTTAAAAGACATTCCTGTATCTATACAAATCTTTAGATGAATTGAATCAGGATCTCTTGTTGTATTATTAGGATTCCAATTTGATGCATTAACGGTTTCTATGTTAATACCTGTGTTAATAGTTTCTTCTTTAGTACATATATATTCAATAGGATATATGAGTCATGATCCACATAATCAAAGATTTTTTTGTTATTTAAGTTTATTTACTTTTATGATGATTATTCTTGTTACAGCTAATAATTTTTTATTAATGTTTATTGGTTGAGAAGGTAGCCTTAAATGCCTTATATGATTAAATAAATGGAGTGATTATTATAGATATATTACTGGAAAAGCTAGCATTGGTTATATTATTAATAAATCTCATTGTTTTAACAATTTTAAATCTAACTTGTTTTATACAAAAAAATATTTTTATTGTAACTGTTATTTTAACAAAAACATTATAAATTGTTTTCATACCGGGGGTGGAGTTAAACTTAGATCTTGGCAACGTATCGGTCCACATAATATAGACGTTTTGTCAGTGTTAATTGGATCGATACTAGGAGACTCACAGCTTGAAAAGAGAAATAAAGGTCAAGGTACAAGAGTTATATTTAAGCAATCTCAGAGTAATGTAGAATATTTAATGTGATTACACAAATTATTTGCTATTAGAGGGTATTGCAGCCCTAATAAACCCAAGTTGACAACAACAATAAAAAATAATAATAAAGTGTTATATAGATACCGTGTATCTAGTTACACTTTTACTAGCTTAAACTGGTTACACGGTATGTTTTATAAGGATAAGATAAAAATTATACCTTATAATATAGCAGATTATCTTACACCTTTGGTCTTAGCTATATGATTTATGGATGATGGTTATAGACAAGGTAAAGGAGCAAAAATAGCTATTAACTGCTTTACAAAAACAGAGTTAAACCATTTATGTTTAATATTGAAAACTAAGTTTGATTTGGATACATCTATACATAATGCAGGTAATAGTAAAGGAGTTGTTATATATATAAAATCAAATTCCATGCTTACTTTTACAAATATAATAAAACCACATATGCTACCTAGTTTATACTATAAATTAGGTCATAATTAATTTATTTAGTTATAGTTAGTAATCTATTGCTATATTTTTTATTACTTGAGTAATCAGGTTAAATGAGAAATAAAAAGCACTATATTTGAATAATCATGACAGAAAACTAATATAATAATTAATAACTTATATATAAGTAAAAAAAACTTGTTGTGTTTTTATTAATAAATAGATTATTAGCAACACTATTGAAAACGATCAACTAAATATAGTTTATTTATAGATCGTCGGTTATGTTTTTGGATCGCGATCGACTGGTTCAATAGTGGGTGCCTGCAATGGTGCTTAATGTACAGTCAGAATCTTTATATATAAATATAAATATAGTTGTATTATATGCGATATAAACACACATTGTACATTATATATACTAGGGCTTTAAGTAAATCCTCGTAGGTTTTAAAGTACAGGATAATAAATATAAACTTTACATTTAAATAAATGTAATATTTATTATTAAGATTTGGTAGGTATATGTTCATATTTATTAGTAGGTTTTTGATTTACAAGAATAGCAGCTAATCTAAGTTCTATGTCTGCCTTTTTAACAAATAGAGTCGGTGATTGCTTTTTAACTTTAGGTATGTTTGCTATATTATGATCATTTGGTAATATAGATTACTCTACTGTATTTTCATTAGCTCCTTATGTTAGTGAAAATATTGTTACAATTATAGGAATTTGTTTTTTGATTGGTGCTATGGCTAAAAGTTCTCAAATTGGTCTACACATCTGGTTACCTATGGCGATGGAGGGTCCTACACCTGTTTCTGCATTAATACACGCTGCCACAATGGTAACAGCTGGTGTATATCTACTAATGCGTACAGCCCCTTTAATAGAATATAGTTCAACTGTACTAATACTTTGTTTATGAGTAGGAGCTATTACTACTATATTTAGTTCTCTTATAGGTCTATTTCAACAAGATATTAAAAAAGTTATAGCTTATTCCACTATGAGTCAATTAGGAATGATGGTAATTGCAGTAGGTTTATCATCTTATAATATTGCCTTATTTCATTTAATAAATCACGCCTTTTATAAAGGACTTTTATTTTTAGGAGCTGGTGCTGTAATACATTCTTTAGCTGATAATCAAGATTTTAGGAAATATGGTGGATTAAGACCTTTTTTACCTTTAACTTATTCAGTAATGCTGATAGCTTCCCTTAGTTTAGTGGCTTTCCCTTTTATGACTGGGTTTTATAGTAAAGATTTTATACTTGAATCAGCATATGGACAGTTCTATTTTTCTACTACTGTTGTTTATTTTATAGCCACCATAGGTGCTATGTTTACAACTTTATATTCAGTTAAAGTTTTATATTTAACTTTTTTAACTAATCCGAATGGCCCCTTAATTAACTATAAACAAGCACATGAAGGTAATATTTTTATGTGTCTACCTTTAATTATATTAGCTGTATTTTCTATCTTTTTTGGATATATAACTAAGGATATATTTATAGGATTAGGTTCTGGTTTCTTTTCTGACAATAGCTTATTTATACATCCTACACATGAAATTATGTTAGATACTGAATTCGCTGTACCAAGTCTATTTAAATTACTACCTTTAGCTTTAACCCTTACAGTTTGTGCTATATCTTTAGTTTTATCTGAATTCTTACCTAACATACTTATTTCATTTAAATTTACTAGAGTGGGTTATAATATATTCAGTTTTTTCAACCTACGGTTTTTATTTGAACTTTTATATAATAAATATATAACTCGTCTCGTATTAAAATTAGGAGGACAAACTACCAGGGTTTTAGATAAAGGTTCCGTAGAACTATTAGGACCTTATGGTTTAGAAAAAGGACTACTTAAAATTAGTAATAATTTGGGTAGTTTAGATACTGGTGTTATAACATCTTATGCTTTGTATATATTAATTGGTTTAATTTATTATATTTTAATGGCATACCTATCTTTAACTCATAGTAGTTTATTGTTATTGATTATGTTTAGTTTGTTTGTTTATTTTTTTTTTGAAAAGGTTCAGGTAAAGGGGAAAGGGAGCTTATAATTGATACTTTAAATGAACCTTTATTTGAATAAATCTCACTTTTTTTAAACTTAGTAATAATCTGACTTTTTTGAAACTTAGTTAAAATTATTTATTATATTATAATTATGTTATAATTATATTTATATAAAGATATATATTATTATAATGTTACCGTGGCCATGTACCGTTTTACATTATGATAACTCGAATATAAATTACAGATATATTATTTTATCTGATATACTCAATACATCTACCTAAACTAAAAAAAAATTTTTTTTTATTTATTAATTATATAGACGTGATTTTGGGGATTATTTTAACTTTTTATAATTATAATAAAAATGTTACTTTTATTTTTGCTAGCTATTCCTATTACAGGTATATTAATTGTTTTTATTTACATAAATGCGTCTTGGCATGATAGGCTAGATTTTAGTCTTAATAAACGAATTAAGTATATAGGACTAACTACATCGATAGTAAACTTGTTTTTATCGTTTATTATTTTTATTGGTTTTGATTTTAGTAGCAACCAGTTTCAATTTGTACAAGAATATCATCAAATAAGTTATTTTGATTTTTATTTAGGTGTAGATGGGTTATCTATATATTTTTTGTTGTTAACAACTATTATAACACCTATCTCATTATTATCTAATTGAACATCTATATCTGAAAACATTGGATCATATGTGATAATAATGTTATTACTAGAAACACTGTTGTTATTCGTATTTTTAGTACTAGATATCCTATTATTCTATATATTTTTTGAAAGTATCTTACCTCCTTTATTTATATTAATTGGATTCTTTGGTTCTAATAATAGAGTAAGAGCATGTTTTTACTTGTTTCTGTATACACTATTAGGCTCACTATTTTTATTATTGTCTATTGTTACAATGTCTTCAATAATGGGAACAACGGATTTTGATGCACTATCTAAAACAAACTTTCAATATTTTTCTCAATTATTTTTATTTTTCGGTATATTTATAGCTTTTGCTGTAAAAACACCAACTATATTTTTAAATACTTGACTATTAAAAGCTCATGTTGAATCACCTTTAGGTGGTAGTATTATTTTAGCTGGTATAGTTTTAAAATTAAGTCTATATGGTATACTAAGATTAATACTACCTTTGTTGCCTAAAGCTTATTTAGATTACACATATCTAGTTTATTTAATAGGAGTTATATCTATTATATATGCTAGTGTAAATACTCTAAGAACTATAGATGTTAAAGAGCTTATTGCTTACTCATCTGTCTCCCATGCTTCAGTTTACCTATTAGGGGTATTTAGTAATACTATACAAGGGATTGAGGGTGGTATAACTTTAGGTTTAGCCCATGGATTTGCTTCCTCTGGATTATTTATTTGTGCAGGGGGTGTTTTATATGATAGATCTTCTACAAGATTAATAACTTATTATAGAGGTATGAGTCAAATTATGCCTTTATTTTCTATTTTTTACTTTATACTATGTTTAGGTAATGTAGGTACACCTCTCACTTTAAATTTTATAGGAGAGTTTCTCTCCCTATACGGAATATTTGAAAGATTGCCTATAGTAGGTGCTTTAGCTTGTTCTTCTATACTATTATCTGCTGCCTATACCATAAACATGTTTACAAAAATTTGTTTTGCTGGATCATTTTCTAAGTTTTTTATTTCTAATATACCTGATTTAAATAAACGTGAATTTTATATTTTATTTACACTTGTGGCATTTACAATTATATTTGGTGTATACCCTTCTCCAATTTTAGATGGTTTACATTATAATGTATCTTGTTTAATATATCAAGCATAAAGTTTATAAATATTTGTATATTATTATTATTTATGTTTTGTTACCGTTGCCATGCACCCCTTTATATAATTAAAATTTTAGTATAAATTAGAATATTAAATATCGTGCTAATATTATATTGATAGAATCAATATATATGTATAAATATTTAAACTAACATAGTTTATACATTTATATTTTACTAACTATATATATATATATATATGATACTTTAAATGATCCTCCCATTTTAATTATATTAGATGGTTTAATTTGAGTAGCCCACCTTTAGACCTAGACCTACCCCTATCTTATAGGTTGCGTAACATAGAGGTATGATCTCTTTTAATTTTAAAAGATAGTAATATTATATACACAGGGCAACTTAACGGATTTACAGTTTATGAGGTTTTCCTTTTAAAATACTCGTACTGGTATTCCAATTCTACCTAATAAATTATTTAATAAACTTTTAGCCAATAGCTTTTGTGTTACGTTTTTAGGATGTGATTTCATATTATATAATTTGTTTACATAATCACTAAACACATGTTTTACTCTATTAAATTTGTATCCTCATTTTACACTTATTTTATACCCGTTTTCTTGAGCATACTTTAATTCTTCACTAAAATACATACCAGATCACTTACCAACAGGATAAATATTACCTGTATTCGTTTTAACTGGTAAAATACCTAAGTAATTATTTTTATCTAGCTCAATATCACAATAGAAAAAACCAAATAGTTCATTTATATCTATATCTTTATTGATATTTATATACTCTAGTTTATGACATTCTAAACCAGGCATGTCATTTAATGCCACATATGGGTATAATGAATTTACATCATAATAATATAAATTTTTCCCGTATGGTTTATAAACTTCAGTCATACCTCCATAATAACCTAATTTTATATCTCTATAAATATCTCTTTTGTTAATCAAAGGTATAGGTTTATCCTTGTCTAAATAATCTTTAGTAAATATTTCATAAGCTAGTTTAGATATTGTTAAACATTTAGTCAAATCAATATCGAAATCTAAAAACAGTGTTTTATTAATTTTTACTAGTATTTTATATAAACTAATTAAATCCTTAGATAAATAAAACAATGATTCTTTTTTAAAATCCCATACTTCTTTATACATATTGTTATATTGTTCTTGATCTAGTGTAGAGGAATAATAATTTAGATTAGGTGTTTGACCTCTATAAAATAAAGTATCTTTATTTGCGAATTTATGCGGAAAATCTCCTTTAATTACATCTACTTCGTATTTAACCGATAAACTTTTTAAACTATCGGTTAAAACACGATAACTATCTAATATACTTATTGAGTGTAATACTCCATCAATAATACGAGAAATCTTCAATTTTAATATAACATCGTCCCTACAAATAATATTTAATTTATAACCATTAAAATCCTTAATTTTCTTATCTGTTTTATTACACTTAACTTCTTCTATTTTTAAACCATTGGGATCATTTATTTTATTATATTCTAATAGAGCTTTTATAATGAATACAACATCAAACTTACCTAGATTATGTGCATAAAATGTTATTCCACTATATTTAGATCTAAGCATTTCATTTATACATGTTATTATTAGTTTATTACTATCTAAATTTTCTTTATCTATATAGTATAAGATAGGTTCACTATCTAAATTAGTAAAAAAACCTAATGCATATACTTTTGCTATAGATGAGTTAACATTATAAGTTTCTAAATCAATAACACCTAGTCTAGTATTTTCAATTATATTTCCTTTATCCTTGTGTACAACGGGTTTTATAGCACTTAATTTAATTTTTTTATCAACATAAGTTATTTTATTGTTTTTAATAAGTAGGGTATAATTACCAAATTTTCTTATATAAGAGTTATCAGACATTTTAATATCCTCAACCCTTTCTATAATAACACCATTTAGGGAATAAGCCTCCTTTATAATTTGATAATCTTTAATCTTATCTATTACTATAATGTAATCATTACCATCCAAATTATTTTGATAAAATAATTGTTTTTGATGAAAAGTTGGTAATTTAGTTGTTAGAATATTACTATTATTAAAATTTTTTATGAAATCTATATATTGACCACTGTCATTCTTTGTTAGAGTTAACACACTATTAACTATACCACTCTTTTTAGTTGACTTTAATGGTTTACCCATATTAACATCATCGAAGCTTAAAGGTAAATATCTTGATAATCTTTTTATATGAAGATACTCCTTATTTGGAACCCTATGTTTAATATCATCAAGCTTTAATTTATCTAAATTACCATAATAAACTTCTTTATATAACACCTGAATTAAATTCAATTCACTGTCTTCCATACCATATATATCCATCATAGAATTTAACCTACTAATAATTTCAAATCTGAGATTATTGAAACTCTCAAAGGAAGAATAATTATCAAACTTAAATGCTATCTGACTACCAAGCATACAAAAATTTTCTTCTAGATATCTAACTTTTAATAATACACAATACTGCTTTCTAGCTACCATATTTTCTATTATATATTTATTAAAAAGACTACTATCCATTAATTCGTCCAAAGTAAATAAAAAACTCCTTGTGTCGTGGAAGGGCAAGAGACCCCTTTTGTTGCTTGTACCAATATTATTTTCCATTGTTTATAAAAATGTCGTTATACTGTTAAGCGTAGTACTAGATATAGCCTCTAGATAAGACTTTTATTAATAAAAGGCTATTATTTCTATCTAAAATCGTTTAGATAATTATCTATTATACCTGTTATTAAATCAGTAGAACGATCTATCTCTTTCTCTAAGCGATTTATTCTAGAGGACAGATATAAGTTATGATCTGTTAAACTTTTTTCTAATAAGGTTGATTCTTCTCTGGCGGATCTGTATATTTCTAATTGTTTTACAATAGATAATTCATCATTATCCTTAGATAAAACACCGTTATTTACCACAAAAAGATGGTTATTAGTGTTATAACTATGTTTATTAAATAAATCTTTTTGGTTTGTAGTATTAACAAACATCTTTTTATTTATATCAGAATTAACCATATCACTTGAACTATATTCACAATCTGGAAGCACATTATTTGATTCAATAATATTAATATTATCAAGATTAATAAAATATAAAAATTCTTGTAAATAATAAATAACTACCAATAAAAATACTATATTTAAAATAACACCAACTTTATTAACCCAACTTAAAAGATTTAATGATTTAAACCTTTTCACTATATTAAGAATAGCTAAAGAGACAAGAACTGTGAAACAAGGAAAGTACAAAATTATTAAAACCATTAAATACATTTTTCTTTTTTTTTTCTTTTTTATATATAAAATAAGCAATATACTAGAAATCTGCATATCACAGATTATAGGTCTAGATAACCTTTTTACACCTAATTTTATTATAAGTATAATAATAACGATTAAATTATTATTTATCTCCATATTCATCACACAAGTATGAAACTAATTATTTCATACTTTTATTGTAAAAAAATCAATACAATATTGTTCTGCTTGTTCAATTGATTTCATTAAAACTGTTAATCTACAGTTAAATACTTCTATCCTAGAACTTAATTCTCTTAATCTTTGTTCAGCTTGTTTTATTTCACTAAATTGTTTTAATTCTCTTAAAAAAGAGTAACCTTCTTTTAGGTTTAATCCATCACGTAATTGTTTTAAAAGAGCAACTGCCTTTTCTATTTCAAATCGTAAGTCAACGATCTCATACCCCATTTCTTCTAAAGTTTCAAACTCTTCGAAATTTATTAATGTATCATCAACCTCTTCAACATCTTGTAAATCATTTATTAATTCTATGGATGTTTTATCAACCTCTATGATATCAGATACGAAATCAGCCTGTATTATTTCATCTTTGATAAGACCCTGTGTGATTTCATCTTGTATATCACCAACATCTTGTAAATAATCTCCAACTTCATTTAAACTATTCACACGATTAGTACCTATATATAAAACTATAGGTCTATAATCACCCTCAATATCACTAAAATCACTAACATCAAGATATTTCTTTATATGAGGAAACAAGATTAAATAACAACTAATAACCTGCTTAAAATCGTAACTTTCTCTATTAACTAATTTTAAAGGTAATGATATAATAACTTTATTATCAGGACCAACAAAATGAATATAGAAAGTTTCACCAAAACGAAAGGGATAAAAACTAGAACGAGACATACTTCATGTAATTCTAACCCAAAATTCATAAATATTAAACTTGTTTGCATCGAAAACCATCAGATCATATTTAACACTAGAATATTTCATTATTATTTTATTTATTATTAAAGAAGCGATATACTAGATATTATAAGCTCTAGATAAACTTTTATCTAATTACTTTTTAGATATTCTACTCTTTAGGATTTCAAAATCAAAGAATTGTACGTTTGATTTTCCTTAGTTTCCTAATATCAGATGAATCTTTAATATCATTTTTAATATCATCTCTTATTTTAGTTTTAACATCCCACGATTCTTTAAAGCTTCTATAATTACTGAATTTATCAGTATACTGTTTTCATATATATCAATACACTCTTCTCTTAGTTTTATCTTTAATTCCTTCTTCATTTACTGCTAAATTATTTAATGAATATGCATTTCTATCTTGACGAAGTACATGTGGAGTTAAGTTATCTTTAGCCAGATAAAACTCAAACAAGTCTCTAATAAAGACTCTAATAAAAGAAACTAAAAAACCAACAAATAAGAAGTCGGAAAATTGAGATAAATCCAAATTAAAAAATAAAATAACTAAGGATCTAACCGAGAATGATAAAACAAGAGTAGCAACTAAAATGGCTAAACCTCTAAATGTAAATAGCTTCCTAAAATTCTTAAAGTAACTGGAAACGTTTATGTAATTTTTATTCATAAGTTTTATTATTTAGTATAAAAAAAAAACAATACTAGATCTAAAGGTAAAGGCTCTAGATAAACCAGGATTATTACAAACAACGAAATGATAAAATAAGCCTAAATGGGATAAACAAAAACAGGAGTAAAATAACTGACTGAATAAAGGGGGGATATAAATGCGTAAAAAAACAAAATGATGGGTCCCTTCCTCAAAAGGGTGTGTATCAAAATTTCATTGAATTCCTTCTACACCAAAATTGGGTATTGATATGAATATATTTACGAGTAAGTTTAATAAGTTTTATAATGAAAATCCAAAGTTTTACTTTTTTTATCTCCAGGTTAAAGACTCATTCTATTTTGCCTACTTTACTGAATATTACATCCCGTTGTTATTCTACTAAAGAAAATACAATTCTTAATGATTCGAATCCATTTTTATCCCCCATTCCTAGCGATTATATCCATAGTAAAGGTATAGCTGTAAATGTTTTCTTTTACATGCATGAAATTTACGATAAACTCCGTTTCACAGACAAGATTCATAAATATGTTGTAGTTAATTGTTTATATACTGTTTTTGTTAAAATAAGATTCAATAATGATAGTTATGCTATGTGTAGTAATCAGTTTGGCTTTGATTTTAAGTCTGATACTGATATTACTATTTTATTAGATACTATAAATGCAAGACTAAATCAAACATATGAAGATTATGACTTAATAGATGAAGATATAATATGAGTACAACTTACTTTTAAACAACTAGATGTTAAACTAATTTCTGAATTTATCTTGGACAAACCTGTTTTAGATATGATACCTTTACCAGATAAGGACCGTATGTTGAAAGGTGTTAAGATACCTGTTTCTGTTGATAAATCATCTTTAGGTAATTTGTTAGAGACAAAAGTTGATAATGGTTACATATCCTATATAAAATTAACTATTAATAATAAGACTGTTAATTATCTAGATATAATTAGGGAAAAGGCTAAATTTTTAAGAGCTAATCATAAAGATAATATTGTTTCATTTGACTCTTATTGAAGGTTTTACTTTTTGATGGAGATGAGATCTAACTATGTACTTGCTGTTAAAAACTTAGATGAGTTTACTATTGAAAAGATTCGTTATTCTGTAGATGGTGTAGTAATTAACCATGTTACTGATAGTTTATCAGAAGATAATTTAGTAACTAGAAAATATGGTAATAGTGAAATACTTATTAAGGACAATAAGATAACGTATTATAAACAAAATATGGACCTTAAACCTATTGATTAGTTACCAAATAAACATTTATTTATTGAAAATCCTAATATCGGTGTTATTGATTGTGAAACATATTTAAGTAATGATGGAATACAGAAAGTCTTTTGTTTAGGTTTTAAAACTAATTTAAGTAAAGAGCCTGTAACGTATTACATAGATAATAGTTTAAACTCTGAGGAAATTGTATTAAAATTAGTAGACGAATTACTTAGACCTAAATACGACAAAATAAAATTTTATTGCCATAATTTAGGAGGATATGATGTAGTATTTATATTGAAGGTTTTATCTGATTTTAATGATAAACAAGATAAGACCAAAGACAAATATGATATTAATTGTGTTTTTAGAGATGATAAAATACTTAGGATAACTATAAGTAAAACCATAGAAAAAACTAAGAATGTTTTTAGCATTTCTGATAGTTATAGTATATTAAATAATAGTCTTTATAAATTATCTGTGGATTTTAAAGTACCTACAATAAAAGGTATTTACCCTCATGATTTTTCAAATGAAAATAATTTATTCTATGTGGGTAACACACCTGATATGATGAATTTCAAAGCAATAACAGTAGATGATTATAAGTTAATTAATTCTAAAGACTGGTCTTTTAAGACCGAGGCTCTAAAATATTTAAATGATGATTTAGATTGTTTATATCAAGTTATATGTAAAGCTAATAAACAAGTGTTTCTTGATTATAATGTAAATATGACTAATAACCTAACGATATCTTCATTAGCACTTAAAATCTTTTTAAGTAATTATTATGATAATAATATACCTTTATTAACTAAACCAAGTATTTATAGAGATATTAAACTAGGTTATTATGGTGGTATAACTGAAGTATATAAACCATATGGTGAAGACCTTTATTATTACGACGTTAATTCATTATATCCTTATGTAGCTTTACAGGATCTTCCTGGTAATAAATGTACAAAAGAGTATTATTTTGATAAACATATTTCAATAGATAATTGTTTTGGATTTTATTATTGTGAAATAGATGCTCCTTTAGATGGTTATTTTGGTCTTCTGCCTGTTAGATCTAATAATGGTTTATATTTCCCCGTAGGTAAATGGTATGGCTGATACTTTTCTGAAGAGCTTAAGTTAGCTAAGATGAACGGTTATAAAATAAGAGTAATACAAGGGTATAGTTTTAATAAAGTTAGTAATGTATTTAAACGTTATGTTGATTTCATTTATAACATTAAAACAAATCCCAAAGATAGTACACAAAAATCTATGGCTAAAAGTTTACTTAATAATTTATTAGGTAGATTTGGTATCAAAATAGATAAACCTGTAACTAAATTAGTAAATGAGGAACAATTTGATTTTATTATCTCAGCTTATGATGTAAATTCCTTTTCAAAAATATCTGACGATGATGATTTTTTAATAACTTATTACCCGGAAGTATCTAAAAATACTTGTATCTCTCATGGTTTAGATTATACTAAAGTATTAAATTCAAATAAAGTACACGTTGGAAAACTAAAGGAGTTTAATGATGTATCTTTAAGTACAGCTTCTGCAGTAACAGCATATGCTAGAATTTATATGGGTAAAATAAAATTAGATATTATTAATAAAGGTGGGCAAATTTATTACTCAGACACTGATAGTATTGTAACAGATATTTCTTTAGATGAAAAAATGGTTGGTAAAGACATAGGACAATTTAAACTGGAGTATTTAGTTAATAAAGGATATTTTATATCATCTAAACTTTATTGCTTAGTTGTTAGTGACGGTTCTGTCGTAATTAAATCTAAAGGTGCTTTTAAATCTTCTTTAAATCTTGATGACTTTCAAAATATGTATAAAGGTATTAATGTTAAAGCCGTTAGATAACAGAGTATTGTAAATTATGAAATGGGTTCTGTTGTTATAGAAGATAAAGAAATTAATTTAAATTGCAATTCATATAAAAAAAGAGAAAAAGTTTATAGTCAAGATAAATGAATAGATACAAAACCTGTATTATATGATCAATAAAGTTTATAATTGTCTAATTAACATATTTTACATATTTTTTTTATATATATATAAAGTATAACATAAACTAGCACTAGCACTACTAAAATATAAAGTATTATTAATATAAATACTTACCTTATAAGGTTTATCTATAACTATTAATATATAGTACGTTCATTATAAATATAGTACTAAGCATTTTTATAATAATAATAATAAATTAATATATGATTAAAAGGTACAATAAAAATAACTTACTTGCTTTAGATAGATACCACATTTATGAGGATTTACAAAATATGTTTAGAGTCAGAACAATTAGATGTTAATGGACATTTTTGTAGTGATAATTTTTATTTAATTGTTTTCAGGATTTTCTAAATAAAAAAAATTAGACGTGGTTTATAATTATATTAGTTACAATACGCTATTATTAAGACCTCTCTTAGTTTTTTTTTTACTTGCCAGAAGTGATACTGTGGATATTTATCAGAGAGGCTGAATACTTTTTAAGTGTAGTAGACGATAATCTATTTAATAAAACAGATTCGTATGAAAGTCCATTAGATTTTAGTTTTAATAGTCCAAATTTAGGTGATGTTTTAGCTAATTTAGATACACAAATTTCTACCACAAAACCTTTGCATGATGTATTAAATATAATCAATAGATTAGGGCTTTAATGCCTAATTTAATCCATTCATTAGATGCTACTTCCTTAAGTTTATACAAAATTTCATGCATGTAATCATCCTAATAATAAAAGATTCACCTCTTTTGTGTTTCTCTATACCTTTGCATTTTTTATCTTACCACATCTAGTGCCCATGTTTTAACATATGTGTAAACTACTACTACTTATGTAATTGTATTAGTAGGATATAAAGTGCCAATGTTTTAATATATGTGTAAAATACATCATATGTATAATAGTGCCACCACTAGCACTGGCACTGGCACTGGCACTGGCACTGGCACTGGCACTATTATATTTATTTTTATATACAATTAAAAATATGTGATATATATTTATATTTTAAATGCCCTATTAAAGTTAATATTATTGGAAAGTAAAAATCTATTTAGGTTTATGCATATTTTTTATATTTATGTCTAAATATAAATTTAAAAATACAAAGGTAAAAAGCTTAGTTTTTTACATAAATCATTTTGTATTGTACTACTACTCCTAATCCTTAACCGTCTGCGTATTTTCCTGCGTTTATGTCTAATATGACATAATTTAATTGTAAACACAGGGAGCTGCAAACTTATAATTATAAGTTTGAGTGTGAGTGCTATTTATGATAAATATATTAGTTTAAATAATATATTAATAATACATTTATATATTAATAATACATAACCACTTATTTATTGTTTGTTGTTGTTTATCTTTATTATCATCCAATTAAATTTTTAACAGGTCTTTATAATCTGTTCATAATATTGATCATAATAAATAAATATTGTGTTGAGTCCGTATTGGTTTACACTATAGCTAATAAGTCATAGAAAAAAAAATTAAGGATAAGATTAAATAATAAGTTTGCTAAATAAAAAGAAAAAGAAAAAAAAGCTATAAATATGGTTATTTTTAAGTAAATTATTTAAAGTACATAATATATAGTTTAAGGTACTGTATATTACCTTAATAAAACATTTAAATCAATATATTTAATACTATGTTATATTTACCTATAGTTATATCTATTATTGAAGTTTTAACAGTTACTATTTCCGTTTTAATAGGTGTAGCGTTTGTAACAATAGCGGAAAGAAAAACAATGGCAAGTATGCAAAGAAGACTAGGTCCTAACATTGTGGGATACTATGGTCTATTACAAGCATTTGCTGATGCTTTAAAACTTCTATTAAAAGAATATATATCACCAACCCAAGCAAATATAATTCTTTTTTTTCTTGGTCCAATTATTACTTTAAATTTTTCATTGTTGGGATATGCTGTTATACCATTTGGGCCTGGTCTGGCCTTATTAGACTTTAACTTAGGTATACTTTATATATTAGCTGTATCTTCACTATCTACCTACGGTATATTATTAGCTGGATGAAGTGCTAATTCCAAATATGCGTTTTTAGGATCACTTAGAAGCACAGCTCAATTAATTAGTTATGAACTCATTTTAAGTTCAGCTGTTTTACTGGTTATATTATTAACAGGTAGTCTTAATTTAACTGTAAATATAGAATCCCAAAGAGCCATTTGGTATATAATACCGTTACTACCTATTTTTTTAATTTTCCTGATTGGATCAATAGCAGAAACAAATAGAGCACCTTTTGATCTAGCAGAGGCTATTTACTAAACATAGTATGATTTGGTCTCGTAAAAGATCGCTGTATGCTGTAAACTCCTATTTCTTTAGTATATAGGACAATCAGCAAGAAACCAAAGGATAGTAAAATATCTTAGTAGGATCTTCAGAGACTATACGCGGTCATTAAACACATTATATAATATTTGTGTTTAATAAGATATAGTCCAAGTTTGTATGTAAATATGAGAATAATATATAGGTATGAAATATATACCTTATTTATATAATAAAAATAAGACAAGATATATAAATTTAATAACTACAAAAATAAGTTACTTTTCTTCATCTTTACCCTTGTCATCACTTGCCTTATCTTTACCTGTGCCTATAAAAGTTTTTTATAAATTAGATGATAATGATACAATTTTATCTTTTCGGCAACTATTAAAAGATAAAGCAGGTATTTATTGTTTTGTTAATACCGTTACCAATAAACGTTATACTGGTAGTGCTAAAGATTTATATATAAGACTTATTGAACATCTTTATAACAAAAAATCAAATATAGCATTACAAAATGCTATAAGCAAAATATAGCTTAAATAAATTTAATTTTTGTATTTATGAATATTTTACATACCATAGTAAAGTTGTTAGTTAAAGGATTTAACTGACTTGGAAACAAGCTATATTAAAAAATATTATTTTTAAACTTAATATAATTTTATTAAAAGGGAAACAAGCCTTAGTGGTTATAAACACACTGATGAAGCTATATTAAAAATGTTAAAAAGATTTGTTAAAAAATACAATCATTCTATGTATGGTAAAACACATAGTGATGACATACGTAAATTAGCTAGTAAACCAGGTAAACTAAACCCTATGTATGATAAACATCATAGTTAGGTAGCTAAAAAAAGCATAAGTGATAAAATTAGTAAACACCCTAAATGGGTAGGTATTTATGATTTAAATGATATATTAATTTAAAGATTTAAAAATAATGTTGAATTAGCTAAACATTTCAATATATCTAGAGTAACAGTTGGTAAGTATTTAAATTCAGGCCTTATTTATAATAAAATATATAGTTTTAAAGTAAATAATCAATAAACTATAGTTTATTGATATATATTCAACGGAATCAGAGCTTGTTAGTGGTTTTATGACAGAACATGCTGCAGTTATTTTTGTATTTTTCTTTCTGGCTGAATATGCTAGCATTGTTCTTATATGTACCTTAATAAGTATATTATTTCTAGGTGGTTACCTGTTTAGTTCTGGTATAATGTTTTTTGTTTTATTTGATGTAATAGATTCAATACAATTTTTGGATTCCTATTTATACATTTCTGTATTTTTAACTGTAATTGATATTTTTGATACTTTAAATGATCCTATGATTGAAGGAATCTTATATGGTTTAATATTAGGACTAAAAACTTGTATAATGTTCTTTGTTTTTGTCTGAGCACGTGCATCCTTTCCCCGTATAAGATTTGATCAACTAATGTCATTCTGTTGAACTGTATTACTTCCTATAATTATTGGTTTTATAATACTAGTACCTTGTATCCTTTACAGTTTTGAGATTATACCTAGTAATGTTTCTCTTTTCTAATTGCTTTGGGTCTTTGTTAATAAGCACCCTTATCAATATACAGATAAAGTTATATATAATAGTATTATATAAATAACATATAAACAAGGGAGTCATAAATATTTGGTATAATATTAGTATATTTTTATCTAAAACTATTATAAAAAAAAAAATAATAAAAAATCGATATAGTATTTTTATACCTGCTTATTATTTATTATTATCAAAAAAAATTAAAATATATATATAATGGATTGGATTGTATAGTGTTATAGTATAATACCTATGTTTATAAAACTTTTTTTTTCAAATTAAGCGTCTAATTAAAAGACTAAGGTTGTTTACATAAAATACAAATTACTCTTTTTAATATGTTTGGCCCTTTTTGCTTTAAACCCTATCATATATTTAACTAACTAACTAACTAACCTTATTTAATATTTTTTATATTACTTTACAATATTTGATCGGTTTGTGTTGGTGGTTGAAAAACTGTAGAAACAGTGTCGGAAGCCGGATCTTGGTCCGAATCCGTAGCAGGAGGCTATGTCCCCTGATTCTGATTTGTAGTCACCTGATTCTGATCAGTTGCAGTAGGCTACGTCTCCATAATTTTATTCTCATTCGTCGTATCACCCGAAACGGATGAAGAATCCGAAGCGACTGACTATTGTCGATAGTTGTACCTCACGGAAGAAGCTAGAGTAATCGTCGATCGTTGTATCTGGCGAACGAAACAGGGACGAATAGTTCCGAATAGGCTGGTAATCGTCATTTATAGCGTAACAAGCTATAGTTTCGTATATTGTTGTATATCTATATATGATGTATTATATGTATTTGCTTGTAATAGAGTGTCACACACTTACACATATGATATATATTTACATCATTTATATAAGTATACTTTTTATATACTTATATGGTGTATTAAATAAAAATTTATAAAATACACCATTTTTTTTTTTGCTTTTTAACTATAATTAATAATATAACCCCCCATGTATAACATCTTAACATGATGACCTATTCTTTCATTTTCCATTAATCCAAGTAATATATCGTATTTATTTGGATAAACCCTTTAAATATATTATTATCTGTATATTTAATAATTTTAAAATTAATTGAAAATGAAACTAAAATGATGCTACACAAATATGTACTATGGGATTAATCAAGTTTGTTTTATATGTATAAGTATGATTTTGTTGAGAATATTAGACAAAGATTAAATAATTACATACCTGGCTACAATTCATTATCTAATTGAATAGAAAGGTGATTATGATCTTCAAATGCTAAAGATATAGGAACATTATATCTAATTGTCGCTTTATTATCTGGTTTAGTAGGAACTGCTTTTTCAGTATTAATCAGATTAGAACTATCAGGACCCGGGGTACAATTTATAGCAGACAATCAGTTATATAACAGTATAATTACTGCACATGCAATAGTAATGATTTTTTTCATGGTCAAAAAAAATGCAAATATGTTAAATAAAAAATCAAAATTATCATTGGGTTTTGTAAAAACCATTACAATAAATTCTAACGATAACTATGACGTAATAATTGGTAAATATAATAATTTTAATAAGCAAAATAAGGAATTTAAAGATAAATATGTAAAAGTTGTAGTAGAAGATCCATACAACAACAGAAATATAATACTTAAAGTAACTAAAAAACAAAAAGGTGTTTATATTTGAGAAACCTTAGAGGGTCAAAATATGTATGTTGGTCATTCTATTAACTTATACAATCGTATAAGTTCTTATTTTATGCCTTCAATTCTTAATACTAAAGCAGGTAGAATTCTTAGACATTTAAATAAACATGGCTTTAGCGAGATAAAATTGACTATATATCTCATGGATATAAAATCTAGCTTAGATCAAGTTGTAAGTTTAGAACAGCATTTTATTGATACACTTAATCCTAGTCTTAATGTAGATTTAGTTGCTAGTAGTTCTGGTTATCACGAGCCTATGGCTCAAGAGATACGAAAAAAACTAGGTAAGCAAACAGGTACTCCTGTATATATTTACGAGGCTGAAAGTTTTACTTTATTGCACATATTTGATTCCAAACAATATATGTATAATACAATAAGTATTCATCATAAAACTTTACATGATTGCATAGATTTAGGTGTTTTATATCTAGATTCATTCTTTTTATCTTTAGATTTGCTTGAAACTGAAACTGAAAATGTATATATGTTAAATTTAGACCAAATCAAAGCCTTAGTTAAAACCAAACGGGAGTTGCACAAACTTAAACACCCAGCATCTAAAACTATATTTGCTGAGTTTAAAAATGACGCAAGTAAAAACCTAGAGTTTGATTCTTTAAATGGCTTGGCTAAACATCTCAAAGGTGATCGTAAGGTTATTAGAGAGTATATACAAGGAATTAAATCAGGTTATTATCGTGGTAAATGAAAATTTACTTACAAATAAAAACAACATATTAAACAATTATAGGGTATTCTATAACAAGGCATGGCCGGGTAAAGTATAAATATTTTACTTTCTTTTCACTATATTCTGGAATAACTTTAGAGCTATTAGAACTAGTAATACAAGCTTTCTAATATGAAAAGCAGTATAAGACAGTAACATTTTAATAGATTAGTCAACCAGCAGGAAACCAAATATATTTGGGCTTTTTAAGCATTAAACACTTATATAGGGTAGGTTCCTCAGAGACTACACGTGAAATACCTTATTAAATAACCTTTAAAGGTAAAGATATAGTCCAAACTTTAGTAAAGCTAAATAAAACGCATGCCAGCTATGATAGGTGGTTTTGGTGAAATTAAACACTTTTTTATAACGGTTACATCTAAAAGTAATGAATACATTACTCCTTCTGCAGATATAAATAAAAATAATATTATTGCTGATTCCTCACAAGGTAATAAGAGACAAAATTCAAAATCATCTTTTAAATTAGGACCTTATCTAGCTGGATTAATAGAAGCGGATGGTTCTATAGCGGTACACAATAATAATTCTAAAGTTAAAAAATATCGTCCTAAAATAATAGTTGTCTTTAGTTTAGCTGATAAACCATTAGCTGATAGATTAGCCTTTATAACTCAATCCGGTAAAGTTTACTTTAAAACAAGTGCTGGTTGTGTGTTATGACAAATTCAAAAAAAAGAAGATGTCATAAAAATAATTAACTTAATTAATGGTTATATGCGTACTCCTAAATTAGAAGCATTGCACAGAGCTATTAATTGATTTAACGAGTTTGACAGTTGTGCTATAGAATGTCTAGCTATAGATAATTCACCTATAGATAGCAACGGTTGATTGGCTGGTTTTAGCGATGGTGATGCTAACTTTTCTATAACTTTAACTGATCGTAAGAAAAATGGTAAAGTTACAAGTAAAAGAGTGCAAACTTTTTTTAGGATAGAATTAAGACAAAATTATCACAGAGGTGAGGATGGAACTAATATAAGTTACTTTACTATATTAAGCTTAATAGCTGAATATTTAAAGGTAAACTTATACACTAGAACCAGAAAAAAAGGGGATAAACTGTTTTATGCTTTTATGGTTATAGCCCATAGTTCAATAAGTCATGAAAAAGTTAGAGCCTATCTTGATAGGTTCCCTTTGTATTCCTCTAAGTATTTAGTTTATAAGGACTGAATTAGTGTTCAGGATCTTCGTAGACCTGGTGCTATTTTAACTAACCAGCAGATTACTGAAGTAGAATTTATTAAGTCCCAATTTAATAGTAATCGTAAAACATACGATTTTTCTCATTTAGAGTCTTTATTATAATTAAGTGTAAAAGAAATTGCCGTGGGTGATAGTAATACCGCTCTTATTACATAACTATTTACGGGAAAATCCTAAAGTATTTTTGTAGGATGTTGTGAAAACTTTAATAGAAGCGTACACAAACCATAAACATCAAAAACAATAGAGTTTATTAACTGTAACTTATTAAGTTATGGAATATATACAACAATGGACAATCCGCAGGAAACCAAATAATACTAGTTGTATTAGTGGGATCCTCAGAGACTACACGTTATGCCCCAAAACTAACAGTTTGGGTGAAGATATAGTCCAATTTATAATTGAAAGGTTATAATAAATTGAATTTCTTATTACCATTAATAGTAGGGGGTCCAGACATGGTATACCCTAGGCTTAATAATATAAGTTTTTGATTATTGCCTCCTAGTTTAATATTATTTCTGTTTGCTTCTGGTATAGAAAATGGAGCGGGTACAGGTTGAACTCTTTATATAGGTAAGGAGTTGCTCTTAGGTGACTTAGAGGCAATGAAACTCTTTTCGATGCGTGAAAATCCTCAAGTATTAGAATTAATATTATTAATACACGTAATAAACTACTCATGATTGTATAAATCATATGTAAAAATGTTTATATCAAGGGGACAATACGCCTGAGTAACAAAAAGATATTTTCTTACTCATCAGAGACTAAACAAAGAGTATCTTGTAAAAAATAATAAAGCGTGATTTGAGCAATGGTTAGTTGGAATAACAGATGGAGAAGGTACTTTCGGTTTTTACTATCAAAATGGTAAGTGAGTTTTAGTATATAAAATTGCTCTTTCTAGATATAATCTAAGAGCTTTACATTATATTAAAACTAATTTAGGTATAGGTACAATTACTAAAGATAATAGTAAAGCACAAATACTTATAAGAGATAGAAAAAAGTTAGAAAGTGTAATATTTCCTATATTTGATAAATATCCTCTTTTAACTAGTAAATATTTTAACTACATAAAACTAAAAAAAGCATTTAATATATTAAATGATACTAGTTTAAATAATGTAGAAAAAGATAAACTTTTATTTGCATTAAAAGAAGAAACTTTACCTCAAGGATATATATCTCCAGCTTGAAATAATATAACACTTCCATTAAAACATTATGAAACAATAAATGTTATAACTAAACCTTGACTAAGTGGATTTGTAGAAGGAGAAGGTAGTTTTTATTTAGTATATAAAAATAGTACTAGAATAGTACATGGATTTGGTATAACTCAAAAACTAGATAGTATAGTTTTAGAAGGTATAAAAAAAATATTACATATTCCAACAGCTATTAGATTTAATATTAAACATAATTACTATATTTTGGACACTACAAACTCTAGAGCTATAGAAAATTTAATAAATTACTTTAAAGATAGTTTAATAGGTATGAAAAGTCCAGAATATAAAATTTGAGCTAGATCATATGTTAAAAATAAAGGAAATTATGACAAATTATTCTTATTAAGAGAAACACTTAGAAAAATGAAAGAAAAGTTATTATAAATTGATTTATTTAAAAAATAATTACAAGATAAAGGTATAGTCCGAACAATAAAGAAATTTATTGAGTGTAATGATAGTTGTATATAGTACAATGAGATTACCAACATAATTGTTACCCACCTTTATCAGGAATACAAAGTCATAGTGGACCCAGTGTAGATTTAGCTATTTTTTCTTTACATCTAGCGGGTATAAGTAGTTTATTAGGAGCTATGAACTTCATAACTACAATATTAAATATGAGAAGTCCGGGTATAAGATTACATAAGCTAGCTTTATTTGGATGAGCTGTTGTTACAACAGCTGTATTATTATTATTATCATTGCCTGTATTAGCCGGTGCAATCACTATGATTTTAACCGATAGAAATTTTAATACATCATTCTTTGAAACAGCTGGTGGTGGTGATCCCATTTTATATCAACATCTTTTCTGATTTTTTGGTCACCCAGAGGTCTATATACTTATTATACCAGGTTTCGGTGTTATAAGTACAACTATATCTGCTAGCTCCAACAAGAGCGTATTTGGTTATCTTGGTATGGTTTATGCTATTATGTCTATAGGAGTACTAGGTTTTGTAGTGTGAAGTCATCATATGTATAGTGTAGGCTTAGACGTGGATACAAGAGCCTACTTCACAGCCGCTACATTAATTATAGCTGTACCTACTGGTATTAAAATATTCAGCTGATTAGCTACCTGTTACGGAGGATCTCTTCAATTAACACCACCTATGCTTTTTGCATTAGGATTTGTGTTTATGTTCACTGTAGGGGGACTTAGTGGAGTTGTTTTAGCAAATGCTTCACTTGATATTGCATTCCACGATACATATTACGTAGTAGCTCATTTCCACTATGTATTAAGTATGGGTGCAGTATTTGCACTATACAGTGCTTGATATTTTTGAATACCTAAAATTTTAGGTCTAAATTTTAAAATATTAGGAGGTATAATACATTTCTGAGTCTTATTTTTAGGAGTTAATGTTACTTTTTTCCCGCAACATTTCTTAGGTCAAGTAGGCCCTGTTTTAGACATAAGTTTTAAACATGTATATCGCTATATGCTGGAAATTCCTTTATTTTAAAATAATTATAAGGACAATCAGCAGGAAACCAAATTAATAGCTTAACCTGAGTTATAAGTTTATTCTTCAGAGACTAAACGCGATAAATTCTAAAAATACAAATAGAATTATGATATAGTCCAATATAAAATAGAAATATTTTTATTTTATTTTTTAGTAACGATATTTAAAGCTAAAAATAGACATAAATGTCTTTATAATACATCCTTTTATAATAATAATAGTGGATCTAATGAAGATCCTAAAAAAGATAAAGATAAAAAATAAGAAGAATAAACTGCAATTGAAAAGTCAATAGAAAATGATAATTTAATTATCATTGATCATCAGTATGATTTAAAAAAATTACATCCTTTAGATGTTCACAATCTAAAGTCCAAGCCTGTTAGTACATATAGTTTTATAAATAAAACCACAATTTTATCTAACTATAAAGATTTGAGTGGAATATATCTTATACATAATTAAATAAATGGTAAACAATATATAGGAAGTGCCTATGATTTAAGTAAGAGAATGGCTAATTACTATTTTCCTTATCGATTAATAGATAAGAGATATATATCTAATTATATATTAAAATAATGGGCACAATAACTTTGTTCTTGTTATTTTACAAATATTAGGTAAATCAGAATCACAATCCAAGTCAAATATAATTAGTAAAGAACAGTATTATATAGACTTATATATGCCTAAGTTAAATTTAAATCCAGTAGCTGGTTCATCTCTTGGATTTAAACATTCCGAGGCTTCTAAAAAACTAATAGCTGAATTTAGAAAAGATAAACCAGTATCTGAACTAACTATATTAAAACTTAGTAAATTATTTTAAGGTCAATTAAATCCTTTTTGACCCAAGAAGCATAGTGAAGAAACTAAAGAAAAAATGCGTGTTTCTAAGTTAGGAGAATTAAACCCTATGTTTAATAAAGATAAATCCAAAGAATTTATAGAACAAATGAATAAAGATAAATCAGGAGCTAATAATCCTATGTTTGGTAAAAAAAAAGCCCATAAACTTTAGCTAAAATAAGTATAATAGTTTATTTATATAACCCTGAAACAAAAACAACTAATTAGATGATATGATAGTATGAATCTTGCTGTAAAAGACTTAAATATTGCTAGTGAAACCATTAAAAAGTACTTAAACACTGGTAAAGTTTATAAAAACTTCTTATTTTACTCTTAATTAATATAAACGATTGTTATAAATAAATTGCTACAAGGAATGCCTAGAAGAGTAAGTGACTATCCTGACGCTTTTGCGGGTTGAAACCTAATAAGTAGTTTGGGATCTATTATAAGTGTGGGAGCTACTTGATTATTCTTACATATCTTGTATGTGCAATTAGTTGAAGGTAATGCTACATCGAGATATCCTTGATTAACAGTTCCATTTAATGTTGATACTTTACAAAGTCTTTTAACTAGAGCGTATAACTCTTTAGAATGATGTTTAAGTAGTCCACCTAAGCCTCACGCATTTATAAGTTTACCTATACAGTCGTCTTTTGAGACTCTTATGGTTCTAAAGTAGTCAATGAGTCCGAATGAATTCGCCGGACTTTTGCATCAGATACTTTCAAGAGGGGTACTTGTTGCTTCTCTTATTCTCAAAACGGTATGTTTAGCAGATCATCTTAGTCCTGAGATGCCTGTAACTATGATAAATAAGCCAGTAGCCCTTTTAGATAATATTGATCGTACATATGCTTTTTACTTTTTTTTTTGAAGGGGAACACCATTTCCGGTGTTCCGCCAATGCTACTAAATAAATCGAGTGCTTTGCACCCTCAATTGCATGACAATTGTCGATAGTATTCCGACTCCGAGTGTTTTTTTATGGAACCAAACATAAAAATATGTAGCCACTACAGCCTGTGCCTCTTTAAGTATGTCTATTTACATATACTTTATCAGATTAGTATATAGTCTAGAACTCTATGTAACAATAACAATAGTTATTGTTTTACATTATAAACAATGGCTGATATAAGCCCCTAAAATAACTTTAAAACAATAATAGCCAAATACCATTTAATATATTTGCTTTTATATATTTAAAGCTATAGTAATGACTTAAATTACTTTTAACTATAAAACAAATAATATATAATTTACAAAAAAGTGAGAATATTCAAAAGCCATCCTTTATTAAAACTAGTTAATTCTTATGTTATCGATTCTCCACAACCATCAAATATAAGTTACTTATGAAATTTTGGTTCTTTATTAGCCTTTTGTTTAATTATACAAATAGTAACAGGTGTTACTTTAGCAATGCATTATAGTCCTACTATTTCAGAAGCGTTTAATTCAGTCGAGCATATTATGCGGGATGTGAACAACGGATGGTTAATACGTTATTTACATTCAAATACGGCATCTGCTTTTTTTTTTTTAGTGTATTTACATATAGGTAGAGGACTATACTATGGATCATACAGAGCCCCTAGAACATTAGTATGAACAATAGGTACAGTTATTTTTATATTAATGATTGCTACAGCATTCTTGGGTTATATACGTAGCCCAAAATGGTTTAAGTTAAAAAAAAACAACAAGAACAATAAAGAATTATTTAAAGTGATAAAAGTAGCATTATATCTAGAAAAAATTATTTGTATTATACTTCTAAAAGTTATATCTATATATTCATGCGAAATGGATAATACTTTTTATAAATATACACCCTTTTCTAAATGTAGTGTAAGACGTTTTTCTACTTTTTCTAGATCATTAAGTATAAAGCCGAAAGAATCTGATTATAATTCAGTACAACAATATTCTAAAGATGTTATTGACTTTTTGAAGAATAATAACCTTAAACCCGTCTACATATATGAAAATTTATGTGAAAAGTCTATTCAAAATAAAGTATTAAACGATACTAGAAATATTGCAGGCGTATATCTAATTTTAAATAAAGCTACTTTAAGCTGTTATGTAGGATCTGCTTCTACAAATAAATTCAATGCTAGATTCCGTAAGCATTTATTTAATTTTTCAGGTAGTAAGATAGTTAAAGCAGCAGTAAGAAAGTATAAAATAGACAATTTCGCTTTTATGATATTACAAGTATTTCCTGAAGTTGTTACTAAAGAAAACAATAAAAAATTGTTGGATTTAGAGGATTATTATATAAAATCTTTATTACCTGATTATAATATAGTGACTGAAGCTGGAAACACTTTTGGTTACAAACACTCTGAAATAACTAGAATAAAAATGGTAGAAAATTTCAGTTTAAGACGTCGTTTAAGAATAGGTGATTTAAATAGAAGTAAATCTTTGAGTGAGGAGGTTAAGGCAAACATGAGAGCAGCTGCTTTAATTCGTAAAAAACCTATATATTCCAAAGAGGGTTTAGCTAATATGCTAAAATCATCTAAACCTATGATAGTTTATAATTTAAATAAAACTGTGTATGGCGAATACCCTAGTATAACAGCAGCAGCTGAGTCTTTAAGGTGTAGCGTAAAAACTATAACAAGAGCTATGAATACTCCTAAAAATATATTAAAAAGACGTTGAATTGTTCAATTTTTAACAAAATAAAGTTAACTACTTTAGCCGACCCTAGTTTATTTAGTTGTCCTTTTTTTTACATATTGAATTGTTGTTTATTCAATTGTTGTTTAATTTAAATCATAGTCCCATTAGTAAAAAATTTTATGCAATCTCAAGAGAAAAAAAAAATTTAAAGTGGAATAGCCCGACAGGGATATTGAAGAAACAATTTTCTTTGGCGATATTAGTGGAACGATCAAAGAGCTTTTAATATTGTTTTATAGTGTAAAGTTAACTATATTAGAATATTAATCTAGAGATCGTCGGTTATCTTGATGACCGCTACAGACTGGGTCACTAATGGGTGTCTGCAATGATGCTTAATGCACAGTCGGAATATTTAGTTGTTATAGACTAATAGAATAAACGAATTCAAAGTTATTCTAGCTTTTTATAAATAACTTACAATTTATATTAAGTATACTTGTATGTATTACCCTATGGTCAAATGTCTTTATGAGGTGCAACAGTTATAACTAACCTTATGAGTGCCATACCCTGAGTAGGACAAGATATAGTTGAGTTCATTTGAGGTGGGTTTTCTGTTAACAACGCCACTTTAAATAGATTTTTCGCATTACATTTTGTTTTACCTTTTGTGTTAGCTGCATTAGCTTTAATGCATTTAATTGTACTACATGACAGAGCAGGTTCAGGTAATCCTTTAGGTGTTTCGGGTAATTACGATAGATTACCTTTTGCCCCTTACTTTATATTTAAAGATTTAATTACTATTTTTATATTTATATTAGGGTTATCTGTTTTTGTCTTCTTTATGCCCAATATTCTAGGTGATAGCGAAAATTACGTTATGGCTAATCCAATGCAAACTCCACCTGCGATAGTTCCGGAGTGATATCTTTTACCATTCTATGCTATATTAAGATCTATACCTAACAAATTACTAGGTGTTATAGCTATGTTTTCTGCTATTTTAATATTATTAGCAATGCCCTTTACAGATCTATCTAGATCAAGAGGTATACAATTTAGACCTTTAAGTAAGGCAGCTTTCTTTATTTTTGTTGGTAACTTTCTAATATTAATGCAATTAGGTGCTAAACACGTAGAATCACCATTTATAGAATTTGGACAGATATCTACTGTTTTATACTTTTCCCATTTTTTAATTATAGTACCTTTAATAAGTTTACTTGAAAATAGTTTAATTGAATTAGCAAGCAAAAAAAACACTAACACTCAAATATATCAAACTTCAGCAAAATCAGCACAAGATTTAAATAAACTACTAAAGGAGGATATAAATATTAACCTTGACTTAACATTTTCCCTTGTTTTATTTTTATTTATTGTGTATTGTTTAACAAATTGAAACGACATTAATCTTTTTTCTACACTTCTGTATTGTGATGCTCCAAGACCTTGAGGTCTATATTTTCAAGATAGTGCTACACCCCAAATGGAAGGTTTGGTGGAACTTCATGATAATATCATGTTTTATCTTTCAATAATACTATTTAGTGTAGGTTGAATATTAATATCAATAATTATAAAGTTTAATAATAAAAAATGGCCCATAGCAAATAAATATTTAAGTCACGGAACATTAATTGAATTAATTTGAACGATTACACCTGCCTTAATTTTAATACTTATAGCTTTTCCATCCTTTAAATTATTGTATTTAATGGATGAAGTTAGTGATCCGGCTATGGTTGTATTAGCAGAAGGTCACCAATGATACTGAAGTTACCAATATCCTGATTTTTTAAATAGTGACGATGAATTCATTGAGTTTGATTCATATTTGATACCAGAATCCGACTTAGAAGAAGGTACACTTAGAATGTTAGAAGTGGATAATAGAGTGATTATACCGGAATTAACTCATGTTAGCTTTATGGTCACTGGTGCTGATGTAATACATTCTTATGCTTGCCCTGCACTAGGTATTAAATGTGACGCTTATCCTGGTAGATTAAATCAAGTATCTGTTTTTATTAATAGAGAAGGTACTTTTTATGGTCAATGCTCAGAAATATGTGGTATTTTACATAGTTCTATGCCTATAGTAATAGAATCTGTTTCTATAGAAAAATTCATTACTTGGCTACAAGAACAATAGTTATTTGTAATTAGTCATAAAAAAAAATGAATACATAGTTTATATAAAAACGCTCCAAAGGCTAACATAAAAATATAAAAATATATTTTATTGATGGTAACCATCACTATAACAAAAGATGAAAGATTGGTTTATATCAGTTGACTTGTGCCTAATAACTTTAATAATCTATAAAAAATATTGGATTATTATTGTAAAATATGATTATGTAAGGGAAGATATACTAAATTCTTTTTACTGTAAATAATCAGATATCAAAAAAATAATTTTATTATTTATTAGTTTGTAAATATTTACATCTAGTAATTATGACATTTTTGTACATACGAATTTGCTTTTGTCTGGTTGCGATTTACCAAGTCCCGACAATGCTACTAGCTAAATAGAGTGCTTAGCACTGGCATTCACACTCGCATTAGGACTCGCAATACAATTGTTGGTCGTGCCAATAGTTTTAAGTCAAGTTTTTAAAAATTACTATATTTTTAATTTTCATAATTATCGTGTGATGGCTTATTTGTAGTAAGCCTTTGGCCAACAAGTCACATTTTTTTTAAATTTATTAATATTATTATTATTATTATTATTATTCGTATAGTAACAAAAGATAATATAATTTGCAATATTAATTATAGTCTAAACAAAAATTTTTTTTTATTTATATAATTTATTTTTATCATATGAAAATATCTTTTGTTTAAAATTTTAGTTTAAGATCTTTATTTTTTTTTTAATAAATATAGTTATTGCTATTATATTTAGAGTGGGTGATAAATTTATATGTATGTACGCATTTATATCTCTATAATAATTGTAAAATACATCATAATGGGGTACTATGAGGTTATATTGTCCTGTTTTATATAAAAAAAATATGTGTGGTATTTATTGTTTAATGCCTTATTTAAGTTAATAGCATAGGAAAGTCCAAAGCTTTTTAGGTTTATGCATAATTTATATATGTTATATTTATTATAAATATAACTTGTATATAGTACAAAGGTTAAAACCTTGGTTCTTTGCAGAAAATACATATTATACTTTTATGGTTGTATAATAATAGATAATATTACTTTGTACATAATATAGTATAATAGTGAAACAATAAGCCTATTTCTAGCCTTTTTTTAGATACATTCACAGTTACAGAAACCGGCTTATAAATATCCGCATCACTATATTTTATTTATTTGTTATAGGTATTAATAATATTATACTACTAGTTATTTGCAGTTAAAATGCCTTTTATTGTATATTTATAAAAAATAAATAGTTTATGTAGTAGTAGATCTTGTATTTATATAAAAGGGGTATGTTGTAAAATGGTTATACAGTATGATTGCAGATCATATAAAAGAGGTTCAATTCCTCCATACCCTTGTGTCTTATATGGCTCTTAGTATATAAGAGCCATATAATATAAAACTATAAGCTCTGTAGTTAATACATATTATAATGATTGCCATTATTCTTATAATAAAATAATTATCAATATTCGTACTTATCTTATGTTGGCTTACTTGATGGAAACTATTAGCCTATTTTTGTATAAAAGATAAGATATATGGTTAAATTATAGGCAAATTTTGCATTAACAAATCTTGAGCTAGTATTATATATTAAGCTTAAAATGAATAATCAATTAAAGCCCTCGTTTGTGATGTATAAAGAACATAGTTTAATGGTAAAACAGAAAGCTTCAAACTTTAAATTCTCAGTTCGAATCTGAGTGATCTTGAGCACATATATTATTATATTGTTATAACTACACTAGTCTGTATAGAATATCTAATAGATATTATTTAATTAATATCGGTTTATTATATATATATATCATAGTTAATCTACCAGTACGTTTATGTATTCTTAAGTTAAGTAAAAACAATTACTTAGTATTAAATAAACATTATGGCTTCGCCTAATAAAAAAAAAAAAAAAAAAAAATGATACAAGCCGCTAAAATTATTGGTACAGGGTTAGCTACTACAGGTTTAATAGGAGCAGGTGTAGGTATAGGTGTTGTTTTCGGTGCCTTAATCTTAGGAGTGGCTAGAAATCCAGCTATAAAAGGGCAATTATTTTCCTATGCTATATTAGGTTTTGCCTTTTCAGAAGCTACTGGATTATTTGCTCTTATGATGGCTTTCTTATTACTATTTGTAATTTAATTATTTTAATAAGCCTATATCATAAAATGTATATAGACTTATAATCGTGGATCGTTGTATCTGGCGAACGAAACAGGGACGAATAGTTCCGAATAGGCTGGTAATCGTCGTTTATAGCGTAATAAACAATAATAACAATACAATGGAGGATCATTATACACTCTTATTAGCTTAATGGTAGAGCTAGATACTTCTAATATTTAGACCTAAGTTCGAATCTTAGATAAGAGTTAAAGGTTTTATACCATTACTCGAAGTATGATTAACACTATAGTTATAAGCATATCAGGCTTAAATTGGTTAATATTAAACAAAATGCAATTATAGGTTTAAGATATTTAGATAATATTAACAAAATATTACCAAGTTGGGCTGTTACTATTGACACCTTTAGCTTTTATAATATATGCTGTTACTAGTCATGTTATAATTTTAATAATATTAAATTATATATTACTTTAAACCCGTAAATTGTAGGTAATTGTATTGGAAAATTTAAATTATAACTTAAAGTTAAAAGAGCTTTTTTTACAAGTAGTAAAACTTATTTTTAAATTTATGACAAATATGGAAAACAATGTATAGATATTAAAGCTAAAGGTGTTAAGTCTAGTTCTCAATAATATAATGATTATTTTAATTTGTTGATATGTAACCACAGCTATAAAGTCTCAACCTAAGATTGATTGAACTAAAGGAGAGGTTAAAATAGAAGACATATAAGTTACTTTACATAGTGATAGCTATAAAAAGCGTACTAATATATATGATAATAATAAATTATGAGTATAAACTTTACCTGTTTTTATTAATGAAATAGATAAATCTTTGATAAAGTATTATCCTAAAATGTCTTTAGTAAAATATTATTCCGGATAAAAATCCTATACAATAACACATAAAGATGTTTTAACTAAATATATATATTTTTTAAAATATCATATTTAAATAATAAGATTAATCCATACTAAAAATCAGAAGATCAATATTTTAAATAGACTAATAATATAATATGGTTTCTATTAAACACGTTTTATATGTTTATATTTATATTTATTATCTCAAATTTTATAAATATATAAGCTAGTAATATCACAGAAGTATCTTCATATGAAGAGTTACATGAACTTTATGATATAGAAGACAATAATAATAATAATATACCCAATGATAATGATAATAATATACCCAATTAAAATAGAAAGACACCTAAATATATTTGACAATGACTATATTATAAACCTGTCTAGTAGAACAATATAAAAAGAATAAAAAGTATACTAGTACTGATATCCCTAGTAAATCAGATCCAATACAAGCTAAATATACTAATTTTAATGGTATAGAAAAAAATAATAAAGATATACAAAGATCTTATAAGTTATATAAGGTTTTTTTATACTTAGCATTATTTAATTTATTTTATACTATAAGGTTTGAACTACACTCAATTCATGGGGCAATATATATACTATTGTCATAAAAATCAAATTTAGGATACAACATTATTTGTCTTACTGATTCGTTTCCTGAAGTTTTGGATTTAGGTAAATATATATATTTTTCATCATCACTAAAGGTATCACTACCAAATGTATTTTTAATTGTATATTTTACATGAGAATGAAAGCACTCTAAATATTGATTGAGAGAATATAGTGTAACATATACACTTTTAAGTACCTCAATTAATAATTCGACATCATTTGCTGTAACAGAAAAACAATCATGAATTGTATAAATATTATGTTTTTTATATTCATTATATAGTTTATATAAAATATATATAGAGGTTGCGTCTAAAGAGTGCACCAAATTAGGCATTATAGCATTTTTTTGTTTAATTATCTTATAACAACCTGGTATAGATTGTTTAAAAGTAAATTTACCACTCATAAATGCAAAAGGTTTTACTTTTACCTTTTTTCTATCAATATTACTTTGGCTAATATGAGCTCCACTTGGTAAAATTCATGGTATTGGAATACTTAATTTAGAACATATTGTTACTATATCATTGAGATAATTTTTTAATTTTTTCATTTTTGGAAAGACTAAATCCATAACTTTTTTAAATAGTCTAATAAAGTAATATAAATCACTATCTGTTACGTATTTATCTTTTGTATTTTCATAAAAACAGTAAAGAGTAATAGTTTCATAGTCATTCTCTGTATTAGGTACAGGAACAGTAAAACTGTATAATCCCTCCTTAAGGTACAGTACCATTGACTTTGCAGTTGTACTATAAGAAAATGTCATCATAGCTTTCTTAACCATAGCTCTGGTTAAACCTAAACGAAATAACCTATATCCACTTTCTCTATCTTCGTTGTTTAGGAATGTATTTGTATCAATTAGCGTACGTAGTCTATCAAATACATTTACTAGTAAATAAAGATAAAAATAATTAGGTTTATCATTTTTAGTTGTAGGTAATGTGTTTAATTGTTCAAAAATCTCTGTAGCTCTAGTTAATAAACTAATATGTTGATAACCGTTACAACTAGCATCAAGTTGTATAGGTAAATAAGTTTTAAATGAACTTTGACTAACATCATTCATAAAATTCATAAATCTTTTATATTCAAAACAAAATGAAACAAAACAAGCTTTATCATCAGCTCTATCTACAATTTCATTCTTTTGAAAATTAATAATTTAAAGGTTATTATCATCTACTCATTTAGCTCTAGCATTAAAATATTTTTTACCTATTTTACTGTTGAAAATCCCAGCTCCGTATGCTTTAAAATATAATATTGCATTTCATGTTTAAATATAATAGCTGGATTGGTAAAACATAATAAAGATTTAGCCAATTCTATTTATTGATAATTAAAATAAGTTGTATGACTATAAATTCTAGTAGTTTGATCTAATCTAACAGGAAAATATAATTTATATACATTAGCATAATGAGTTTTAGCAAAACTCATTATATTCTTTTCTAAGAAAATTTTACTTATTTTAGCTCTTTTTTCCTTCATTTCTTTATTAGATCTTTTATGTAGGGTTTTAAAATAAAATGTTGTATATCACTCTGGGTAGAATCAATTAGAATCTTTTTTTTGTACACCTCACCTTTCAATAAAGTTTAATGTTTATTTGTTAATTTTGTAAGGAATACTTGATAGACCATTAATCATATCTATTATATCATTTTCTTTAGCTAAAACTGTCCCACATTCATATTGGACTTTATCGATAAATAAAGGTTCTGTATAATAAACATCGTTAGCTAAGTATCCACCTAATATAATATTCGTTTCAGTATTAGTTTCACTATTTTTACAAAAAAAAACAAATAATCCTACTGATTTATTAGGTATAAAAAAGTATTTAACTAATATTAACTCTAATATATCTGGTGAAATATTTAAATATTTAATACCTTTAACTATTAACTTAGATTTTTAAAAAATGCCTGTTAAGACATCTAGTTGTGGAGGGTTTATAACATCTGTACAAATTGGTGAAGATATGATATATATTGGTATATTAATTAATAAATCTAAATAGATTATTCTGACTAAAAAATGGATATCGATTATATTAATATTAGGGATAATGTAAAGGTATTTTGTGATAATAAACATATTGCTTTTATTGATGTAAATAATATAATTTATAATATAAAAGTTTATACTATTCGTGGATCATATTTATTTGACATTGTTGATACAAAAATAGACGACAGTTTATTTACGAGAAATATGGATAATGTTACTCATACTATCGACAATAATGGTAATATAGTTAATACAACAATTAATATTAAATTATATTATATAAAACCTAACAAGACAAGTTTCAAACATAGAAATCTAACAATTAATACTCCAAAGATAGGTACTTTAGATTTAGAAATTTATGATAATAATGATAAGCCTAAAGTTTATGCTATAGGTTATTTCATTAAACAATCTAAAGTTAAGACTTTTTATATAGATTCTACTAATTTAGACTCTTATATACTAAATTTATATTGTATAAACTCTATGCTAGTCCCTATAAATAATGGTTATACATTTTATGTTCATAATTTTGGTAATTACGATATAGGATTTATTGTAAAAGTTTTAACAACAGCAAATACTATTTATAATATTTAGAATCTAAATGTAATTTCGCGTGATAGTTTAATTTTAAGCTTAGATATAGGTATAAAATATAAGGGCGTAGTTTGTCTATTAAGATTGTAGATTATAATAATCTATTATCGGTTAGTTTAATATATTAATGTAAAATAGTGTATATTCACTAATTAATCTATAAGGAAAATAACCTTTATATGATAAATAAAATGCAAGCTCAATTATCTATCTTATTATCCAATAGAACCTCTATCTTTAATTAGATTTCGGTGCAGATATAATAAAACTTTATAGCACCAAATAATTATTTTTATTAACTAAACATGCCACAATTAATACCTTTTTATTATACAGATCAAGTAACTTTTACTTTTATACTACTAACAGTAATGGTATATGTGTTTTCAAAGTATATTTTACCTAAATTTGTTCGTTTATTTTTAACTCGTCTTTTTATAAGTAAATTATAAAATATCTTTTATTACCCAATATAACATATATTTTTAATATAGATATAGGTATATATATACTATAGTTTTATAACACCAAAACCTAGTATATGAATATATGTATTAGTTAGGCATACTGTTATAGCTTCTTATAATAATCCCTATTTATTAGTACATCTAATTGGTGTAAGGAAGGTATAGATTGCATTATTCGAATATTACAATTACAGAAACTTCCTAAACGATGAGTCTGTGGCTAACTCGAAAGGTCTCATATCTCAAACTAAAAAAGTTACTTTGCGATGACGGGACAACAATAGTTGAATATTATAAGCAGTATAATGTTAAAGGGCTAAATAACATAAAAGTAATTTGCAGGGTTGCAATAGTGCCTTTAGTTTTAACCTAGTAAACTAAAAAATATTTTTACCGTATTCGCAGAATAAGAGCTGTTTATGTGGTTAATAATAATACTAAAAAAATCATGTAAATTACATGTATCATATAATTTATTAACCATTTATAACTATCGGCTTATATCACATGCTTATCATATTGCTTTTTAAATTAATATATAAAATTATTTGTAATTATCATTACAAATGACATCACATAACTTCAATTATATTTTAAATCCTTTAGATCAGTTTTCAATACGAAGCTATATAAGTTTAGATGCACCAGTTTTAGCATATACTTATATATCTGTAACTAATATAGCAATATATTTAACTATCGCAACAATAATAGCATTAACTGTTAACATATTAGCAACAAATTACAATAAAGTTGTATCTAATGGTTGATCTATTAGTCAAGAGTCGGTTTATGCTACCGTGCATAGCATAGTGATAAACCAAATAAACGCAAAGAAAGGACAATTATATTTTCCTTTTATTTATACATTATTTATATTTATACTAATAAATAATTTAATAGGGATGATTCCGTATAGTTTTGCTTCTACTTCTCATTTTATACTAACATTTTCAATTAGTTTTACAGTAGTTTTAGGTGCCACTATTTTAGGATTAACAAAACATGGTTTCAAATTTTTTTCTTTATTTGTACCAGCTGGTTGTCCCTTAAGCTTGCTGCCTCTTCTTGTATTAATAGAATTTATATCATATATAGCTAGAAATATTTCACTAGGGCTTAGATTAGCAGCTAACATATTAAGTGGTCATATGTTACTAAATATTTTAAGCGGGTTTGCTTATAATATATTATTATCAGGTTTTATATATATATTTGTAGGTTTAATACCTTTAGCATTTATTATCGCTTTTTCTGGTTTAGAATTAGGTATAGCATTTATACAATCACAAGTTTTTGTAGTACTAACTAGTAGTTATATTAAAGATGCTGTTGATCTTCATTAATAATATAAAGTATTAAAAATACTTTATCTTTTTTTAATAATTTTTAGCTTATACATAATAATGTATAAGTTTTAAGATATTTATAAAATACATCATTAGTAGTAGTATTACTACATAAATATGTTGAGTTTGATGATGGCTCTGAATGAACGCTGTCCAAATGCTTGACACATGCTAATCGTACGGCGTACTTTAATATAAATTTATTTTATATTATTATAAGCAGTGGTGTACAGGTGAGTAAAAGATATACTAATCGCCTTAGAGTTAGGGTAGATCCCTTATATTAACAAAGAAGACTATAAATTCGCTCTAAGAAGTGGGTATCTCGTGTAGTAGTAGTTAAAGTAAATGTTTAACTAGCTTTATTTAGTTTGAATACACGTAGTCGTAACTGAAAGGTTGATCGACCACAATGTGGCCTGAAGAAAGCCCATGACAAATGTTACAGCAGTGAGGAATATTGGTCAATAGCCTAACGGCTGAACCAGCAACTTGGAGGAATGTAAGGCAATAGCCTAATGCATTATTTTAATGTTTAATCGACCATGTCGGATAAAATTCTAGGTAGAGTTTTGACAATGACATTCTCTATCTATGTGTCTTGACCAAATTACGTGCCAGCAGTCGCGGTAATACGTAAAAGACTAGTGTTATTCATCTTTAATAGGTTTAAAGAGTACCAAGACGGTTAATAAAGCCCCTAAAGGGTACAAATTAACTAGAGTTATATGAAAGGGAGCTCTTAGGTACTGTTGAGTGTAGAGATGAAATTCTGTGATACCAGATGATTGGCACGGGTCTATGCGAAGGCATCTCCTTATGTAATAACTGACGTTGTAGGACGAAGGCTTTTGAAGTGAACAGGATTCGATACCCCAGTAATCTAGGCAGAAAATGATGAGTGTCATAGGTTAAATATAATTTAGTCTATAAATGAAAGTGTAAGCATTCCACCTCAAGAGTAATTTGGCAACATTGGAACTGAAATCATTAGACCGTTTCTGAAACCAGTAGTGAAGTATGTTGTTTAATTTGATGATCCGCAAAGAACCTTACCACTTTTAACAATGTTAAAATTATTATTTTTTTTTTTTTTTAACATTGTTAAAATTATTATCTTGAATAAATATTATTTTAATATTTACAAGCGTTGCACGGCTGTCTTCAGTTAATGTCGTGAGATTTTGGTTAGTTCCATTAAATTAACGAAAACCCTTACTTTATTTTTATATAAAGTTGTTCACCGTTATATTGGATATGATAATAGGGACCAGGACAAGTCATCATGACCTAAATATTGTGGGCTATAGACGTGCCACATAAGCCTTACAAAAGGATGCTAAATTGCGAAATTAAGCTAATCCCCTAAAATTGGGTATACATATTATGGATTGTAGTCTGTAATTCGACTGCATGAAATAGGAATTACTAGTAATCGTGAATAAGTACGTCACGGTGAATTTGATCTCAGATAGGTACTAACCACTCGTCAGGCGCTGAAATTAGTGTGCGCAATAAGTTTGGTTACCGTTTTCTCAATTTGGATGATTAGATCTTAAAATTAAGCTAAGTGATCTTCGTATGAGTGACTCTGATTAGTGTTAAGTCGAAATATGGTTCGTGTAGTGGAAATTGCACGGGAATAATAAATATTAAAAATAAAATATTTTAAACTATGCTCTAGAGCATAGTTTAAAAAATATGTTTTAAATTTTGCTCTAGAGCATAATTTAAAACATATAAGGAAGGTACCGTTTTTTGGTTTGACGGGTGGAGCTGTAAACTCAATAGCTATTGACCACAAGAGTTCGATTCTCTTATTTTCCTCCTTAAATAAATAAAAACTATATAAACTATAGGATAATTAGGATAAAAGTACAAAATAGTGTTTTCCCATAATTATTCTTCTTGTTTAGTATGGAGCATCAGGAGAAATAAGCACAAGTCTCGTGTGTATATTTAATGTTGGGTTAAAAAAAAATCATAACACTAATGATTGTTATACTGTGGATTTAGCTACAAGGTTTATTTAATATTTTTATTAAAAGGTTTTCATATAAGTAGTAGGCTTATATGCCTATATTTCTAGTCTTGTTAAAATATGGTCATAATAACTTGAACATAGGCATAAAGGAAATTATGCTTTAATAATACTATTAAAATATAACAGTTAGATATGGACAGTAATAATTCCTGTTATTATCTAAAGGTAGTCTATTATCCCTAAGAGTATAAACAAACATTATATAGCTTGTTAAACATAGCTAGTCCTATTGTATGATAGTTACACTGTAGCTCGGGATAAAAAAGGTATAAAAGTTGTTACTTTATATATTTATAATAAAAAAAAATAAGGAAACTCCCATTATTGGTAAGATGGGTTGAGCTGTAAACTCAATAGTTTTTACTTTTAGGAGTTCGAATCTCTTGTTTCCTAATGTAGTCAAAGCCTTTATAGCTCAACGGTATTTACTATTATTGGCTCTAATCTATTGTTGCCTAATGTAGTCAAAGCCTTTATAGCTCAACGGTAGAGCGAAATACTGTTAATATTTTCATAAGTGTTCGATCCACTTTGAAGGCGTACTATAAATCTTAAACTATGCGTGTTAGCTAAATAGGTATAGCACTGTGCTACGACCACAGTTAATGTAAGTTCGAATCTTACACGCGTAAGGTTTATTATTTCACTTTTATTTTTAATATACACCCTTGTTAAATTAATTTGGCTCTCGTTCTCCTTCTAATTATCCTTAATGTATAGGATTATTAGAATAAAAAGTAAAATGCAAACCATTTACTTGTTATAAACATAGGTAACAATATATATTTTTGTTATTATTTCATTACTACTAAATCAAATATAGGTTGGAGATATATTCATAAGGTATATATAAGATGAATTTTAGTTTTTTCGTTGTTACAGAAAATCATACTAATGGTTACGTGGACTATATTATAGATTCTTTTTTTTTTTTTTCTATATTTGCTACTATATGTGTTATAATAAATAAAAATCCTATAGTGTCTGTACTATTCTTAATATTCTTATTTATAATTATAGCTAGTTATCTTATTACTTTAGGATTAAGTTATATAGGCTTATCTTATCTGTTAGTTTATGTCGGAGCTGTCTCAATATTATTTCTTTTTATTTTAATGTTAATTAATGTAAGAATATCTGAACTATTAAGTAATACTGGTAATAGTATATTATTAGCCATAGTAATCGCTATATGTTTTATTTATACTGTTAATCAAGTATTACCTGACAGCTTAGCTGCTTATAGCAACTACATTGATTATTTAAGCAGTTTATTTTATGGTGTTAGGTTTTCAGTTGAATACATAAATTATGTTTTTAATATTTTAAATATTAACAATTATACCTCACCATCATTAGTTACAAGTAATATTTGGGATGGTAGCCTCGGTGAAACAACACATATCACAGCTATAGGTAATATCATGTATACTGGTTATAGTATCTGACTTATTGAAGTTTCTGTCTTATTACTGGTAGCTATGGTGGGTTCAATTCTTATTACAATAAAAAAAAGTGAAATGGAATTAAAATCTTCAGGTACAGAATTGGATATCTCTGGAGTAATATATGGAATGAACATGGACACGGCTTTTAGAAGGAGAGATTCACATATATAATCAGATAGATGCTCATAATCAAGTTATGTATTTAAGATAAACCTTATGTCTTTTGCAGGAGATACTTACTCCTGGTGTTGATCCTGGCCAGGTTCATAATGTTATAATTGGTATTTATATAGCTAGTCTGATTATTTTTATTGGCGTCAAGATTGTGACAGTGTTACTCGAGAACAACTCTTAGTATCTGAGACTAAAATCTTTTTTATGCTTAAAAAAACCTAACTATATTTTGTTACACATATATTTATATACCTTTTAATAAAGGTATTGGCTAAATAAAGCTTATCATAAGGCACTGTACATACGAATTTGCTTTTGTCTGGTTGCGATTTACCAAGTCCCGACAATGCTACTAGCTAAATAGAGTGCTTAGCACTGGCATTCACACTCGCATTAGGACTCGCAAGTGCCGATAGTATTAGTCCCTGTTTTTTTTTTTAATGCTTTATTAAGTAGAAACTACGAGACTTTAGTTTAATGGTAAAACGTGTGACTTTTAATCACCAAAATATGGGTTCAAATCCCATAGGTCTTAAAATATATAATAAGATACTAAAGGTTTATAAGTGCTTTTATAATAATTAATATATAATATTTAAAAGAAATTAGCTCAATGGTAGAGCTACCGTTTTACACACGGTGGGTTAAGTGTTCAAATCACTTATTTCTTAACTTGTGACCTATAATAGGCAACTCTTCTGATTTTTATTTATGTTATAGCAGGTTTATATATAGATATCTTTTTTTTAACGTGTTTATAAACTGACTTTTTGGCTTTAAAATTTATACAAATAAAGTAATTTTAATAGGCAACTATTATCTTAAATATAAAATTGAAATATACTAATATTATCCTATTTTTGTTATGACAATGATAACTAGAAGTCATTTTCAAGCTCATCCTTTTCACCTTGTTTCTCCATCACCATGGCCTATAAATACTTGTATTTCTCTTTTAACACTTACAACATCAGGTGTTTTAAGTATGCATGGGTTTATTATAGCTATAAACTTTTTAAATATAGCCTTAATAGCATTAATTAGCTCTATGACACTATGATTCAGAGATGTAATTTCGGAATCTACCTATCAGGGTTTTCATACTTTAGCCGTACAAAGGGGTATAAATATGGGAGTTGGTTTATTTATAGTTAGTGAAGCTTTATTTTTTTTAGCTATCTTCTGAACTTTCTTTCATAGTGCTTTATCTCCTACTATTGAACTGGGTGCTCAATGACCTCCTCTAGGTGTAGATTCAATAAATCCTTTTGAACTACCTTTATTGAATACAATAATATTGTTATCATCTGGTTTTACAGTCACTTATGCTCATCACTCTATAATACAAGGAAATAGAAGTGGAGCTTTGTATGGTTTAATTTTAACGGTAACATTAGCTTTTTTTTTTACGGTTTTGCAAGCCGCAGAATATTCAGTTTCCTCTTTTACTATTTCTGACAGTTCATTTGGTTCTTGTTTTTATTTTGGTACAGGCTTTCATGGGTTACATGTTATGATAGGTACTGCTTTTATCGCAGTAGGATTATGACGAGTACTAGCCTATCATTGTACTGACAATCATCATTTAGGACTTGAATCTTCAATACTTTATTGACATTTTGTAGATATTGTATGGTTATTCCTTTTTATATCTATGTATTACTGGGGATCTTAGTAAGATTCCCAGATAGAGTTTATATTCTTTATAATTATTTATTTGAAACTATAGGTGATTGTGATGAGTTGGACTCGGAGTCGGATACGGAAACGATAACAGATGCGGTTATGGAAAGGGAGCGTCAAGAAGAGCTTAAAAATACTATAGATGACGCAGAAAAGAATTTAAAAGAGGTAGAAAAAGCTCTAGAGCTAGATAAAAATTTACCTGTTAACCGAAAGCATAATAACCGTCATTTAAATCACATAAAGGAAGAATTCTCATCTTACTTGGACAATAAATCAGGTAGTGATATTACACAGAGTTTAGAAGAGATTGAGGCTATATTAAAAGAAGAAATTGATTCTTTAAAAAAGGACATTTACGGAGATCAGGTGGATAAAGATACAGATCAACCAGATAGCCCTGATAAAATGGATAAAGCTGAAAACAATGATAAAACGGATAAACCCGAAAACGAAGATAAAATTAATCAACCTGTAAAGTCTTATGAGACTACTGATAAATATGATAAGTATGAAGAGAATACTAACCAACCTAAAGACAAAAAAGATTTAGATCCTTCTTTTATTGAACAGGAAATGCCTGGTTTTCTAGATGATTTAGATTAATTGGTATTTAATATAAACCAATACTTAATTATATGTTTGTTTTTTAATATTTTTGTTATTTCATTATTGCTCTAAAACATTTGATGTTATATTTTTTGTTACATATGTATTTTTATAAATAGATATTTGTTTTTAATACAGTTAAATTTGTTTATTATTTTAATTTACTTTAAAATATATAAGTTATATAGATTTATCTTGTAATTAAAATATATTTTAATAATAATATATTATATATTTAAATATATAGGGTCTGGTTTAATATCTATCCACATATATTTAAATATATAAACGGCCATAGGTTAATGGTAGACCGTTCGTCTTCCACACGATGTGTGTCGATTCAAATTCGGCTGGCCGTAATTTATTTAAAGAGTTAGTAACTTAATTGGTAAAGGGCTTTCTTGTCGAGAAAGTAGATGCCGGATCGTGGCCGGTCTGACTCGTTTTTATATTTATTATAAAGGAAAAGTTGCTATTGGTAAAGCGAGATATTTGCTAAATATTGTGTAATAAACACATGGATGTTCGAATCATCTTTTTTCCGAAAAAAAAATATTTTTTTTATTACTAAATAATATAATTAAATCAGTTTTAAATATAGAATTTAAAATTAAACATATACAACTCTAGGTATGGCTTATTATTTGTAACCAAGATGGCACCATCTCCATATAATCATATTACTCTTATTATACAAAAAAAGCAAAGATGAGGTAAGATGATTATTAATATCTTTTTATTATTAAATATAAGCGCTGTTGTTACCGTTATGGTTACCGTTACCCTAAATTTATATAACCGTTATTATATCTTGTTATTATAAGTTCCAAGCTCACTGTATTTCTATTATAGTATACTGTTCAATATTTTTTACAATCATAAACAAAACAAAAAAAACAAAATTGTATATATATAAAATCAGTATTATAATATTTAATATATATAAATTATATAGGTAGTTTATAGATAAATGGTGTATATAAAGGTTCCTTAACTTAATAGGTAAAGTATACTTTTGATAAAAGTAGGTTTGGCGTTCAAATCGCTGAGGAATCATATTTAGTTTTGATTATTCTATTAATAACAACTTAGGATTTTTATTTTACCTTAAATTTATTCAATCACAAAGCTATAAAGCCATTAAAGAGAATTGACCGAGTGGTTTAAGGTGATAAGCTTGAGACTTACTTGATCAAAATGATCACATCCGTTCGAATCGGATATTCTCTGCATTTCATCTAATTTTTGTCATTTTTTTTTTATAACATCATATAAGGTACATATTTGGTAATTATATAGCTAACATTTTTATTAAAAATATTAATCATATGATCATGATAAACATATCTAAATACACGGGTTAGAGCCTGGTTGGTTAGGCGCCTCATTTGGGTTGAGGATTTTTTATGTTCGAATCATAATAACCCGAAAATTTTTATTTTATAAAGTACAACATTAATGTGAATAATATGGATAGTATTGTTTTGCCGTTAAATATTTTTAATGGCGGCAAGTATACAAAGAAGCTATTATGGATTCACAGCTATATATCAAAGAGAGAATAAAACTTTTAATTTTGAAATCACACCTTTTATGATTTTTTTCTTTTGTTTTTAATCATTTTTTTTTAATGATCATAATAATAGGATTAAAAAAGTAAATTGTCGGTTAGTAGATGAACTCTAATTAGAAATTAATTAAAAAAAACGAAGTGAATTGAAATATCTTATTAACTTCAGGAAAACAAATCAAACGAGATTCTGCAAGTAGTGAGAATGAAAGAGGAATAGCCTAATTAAGTAAAATGGAGTACATATCTGTTTGAATATAAAGGGGAACCTTCCTCTAAGGCTAAATATGATATATAAGCGATAGTTGGAAGTACCGTGAGGGAAAGGATTGAAATAGTAGTTTTATAAGCAGCTCGAGCGAAATTTAAATAAATAATGAGAGCGTACCTTTTGCATAATGGGTCAGCAAGTTAATATTAGACGCGAGCAGTAAAGCGAAGATAAACCAATTATGAAATAATGATGTAGTATCTAAGATTAGACCCGAAGCCTAGTGATCTTACCATGATCAGGGTTATAAAAGCCCGAACGGTTTATCGTTGTAAAGATATCCGATGAATTGTGGTATGTTGGTGAAAGATAATACTGACTAGGATAGCTGGTTTTCCGCGAAACCTATATAAGTAGGTAATTTAAATAACATCATAGCAGGTACAGAATTGTGGTCTCATATAGCTAGCATGTTTATGAAATAGATATGTTATCTGTAGACATTGGGGGATCGTGAAGATTCTATCAGTGAGTATTTGTTCTCGGAAGGGCTAAGATTAATATTGAATAATCAGACATAGTACGCAAAGGTTGTATGTCTAAAGGGAAACAGCCCAGAACAAGAGTTAATAAGGTTCCAAAATTATTGTTAAGTGAAATAAAAGTAGTATTTGTCCTAGACAACCAGGAAATAGGCTTAGAAGCGGCCATTTTTTGAAGACCTCGTAGCAGAGCACTGGTTTGTAGACTGTTTATATGATTTACAAGGATAAAGCACTGAAAATTTAACGGATCTAAACAATATACCGAAACCTTGTCCATATATATTTATATATCATAGTTATATATTGTATTTATGGGGTAGCGGAACATTGGGCTAACCTAAGATTTTTTCTTTATAAGAATTAATATCAGGTAACCCAAGTGAGAATGCTGACATGAGTAACGATAAAGGGAATAACTCCCTCGCCTAAAGCTTATGGTATTTACTTAAAGTAACGGCCTCTAAGTTTATGTAGTAGAGTAGTAAAATAAAGTAACGAAGATAAAGTAAATGAAACGACGTTTTTTTGTTGCTTCAATAACTTTATAACGCTGTTTTAGTGTATTACCTAGTCCTTTAGGATTAAACGATGAGCAAATCTAGAGAGTTTACTGGCAAATAACATTTATGCACTTTAATATATAATTGTGTATAAAGAAGGTGATAAATGTTCTGGAAAACTGTAAACTCGACATGAAACTGCAGAAATGTATAGTGTGAGTAGTATAGAGAAAACACGAAAGGAATTAAACGTTCCATCATGTCTATATCAACCGTACCTAAATACTATCGCAAGTAAGCAAGTAGAGAATACGAAGGCGTTCGAGTGAACAATCATTAAGGAACTCGGCAAATTAACTCTGTCGTAACTTAGGGATAAGGTGGGCCATTCCACTTGATTAATATCAAGGTTGGAAGAGGAGGCACAGAATGGTGTTGTACGACTGTTTAATTAAAACAAAGCATGCTGCAAAGAAAAAATAATTCGAAGTATAGTGTGTGAACTCTGCCCTATGACGGCTGGGTATACTATTTGCTTAATTGACTAACATAGGTTAGGCTTTGAAGGAAACCCCGTTCAATGGCGGCTTTACAGATGAGAGTCCTAAGGTAGCGTAATACCTTGGCCGTTAAATGCGGTCTTGCATGAATGACGTAACGATACAACAGCTGTCTCGATGATTGGCTCGGTGAAATTGGAATAACAGTGCAGATACTGTTTACCTGTAGATAGACGAGAAGACCCTATGCAGCTTTACTGTTGCTAGTTATTGGGTATGATATTCCGAGTTTTAGCGTATAAGGTAGTTGATTAGACAAAATTGTAACACCTTTACTTAAGGGGATCATATTGAATTACCACAAGTGGTGGAACAATTGCTGGGTGGCAGTTTATGCGGGGCACAGATCCCATAAAAAGTACCTGGGAGTATCCAAATTTTAATTCTATAAATAAAAAACATATTTGCATGCAAATATATAGAGACTACCTTTATATATTAAATAAAAATTCTGCTACAGCAGTAGCCTGCTATATTTTTTTATTATTAGTTTGCTATTAGTGATAATTAATTTATTACTAATCTAATTATTTATCTATTTAAGTTAGAACTTTTTTTTTAACCAAGTAGGATTTTCACTATCTAAATATATAGATGTAATTAAAACATTATATAGTTATTATATAAAAAAAAGATATAATATACTAGGAATGTTTTTTGTTGTTAACTAGTTTATCTATAAATTAATAAGAGATAAATAGCTAAATGATTATTATTTTACTCATAAAGTTTAACGGCTTAATCTTGCTTTACTGTTTGACTTACATGTCTTTCAGTCGCGTAAGCGGGGCATATGATCACAAGATGCAGAAAGGAAAGGTCTTGGATTATTGAAAAAGCTACGCTAGGGATTAAATGTTAGTCCTCCAATGTTTATTTTTGTATTAACTATTGGTAAATATCTGGGTAAAATTCAAGAAATACTTGTTAACTTAATAAATAAAGTATATTTGAAGCGAAGCTTACTTAAGCATTATTATAATTCTAAAATAGAATTATACTTATAGAGTTTGAACGTTCAACGACTAGAAGGTGAGTATTGCTAACAATAACCTTTTACTAACCCCCAGCATCTATATATATATATAAATTATCTAAATAATATTGGACATATCTTATATATTGATCATCTATTTTTGGTTTAGATTGTTTTTATTTATTATCTCTTTATGATTTTATATTTTTATTAGAAATAAGGTGGGCCATTCCACTTGATTAATATCAAGGTTGGAAGAGGAGGCACAGAATGGTGTTGTACGACTGTTTAATTGCAACAAAGCATGCTGCAAAGAAAAAAAGAAAAAGAAAAAATAATTTGAAGTATAGTGTGATTTTACTGTTCGTAATTTTTACAAAAAAAAAAATAAGACATCTAAAATATTTACGACTATAATAAAAATAAATAAATGACAAAAAAAATAAAATAATATAATATAAGATTAAGAAAAGATGATTAAGATATGTCTGTATAATAATTAATATTTTTTTGTTTCCTGTTACTGCGTTTGTTTCTTTCAGAAACAGGAACAAATTATTAGTGTAA